CTTGATGTTTCCGTTCGTGGCGGGACATCCATCCCTCCCCTCACTTGAGTTTTGTAGGAAGTAAAGTGTCTCATATTCCATTCCATTCCAGTAGTATGAGCTTATTTCCTTTCCGATTCCGAGGCCACCATCTAGTGAGTGATTGGTATACTGCGGATGGTGGGAAAGAAGAGTGGGTAAGTGGGCTTCTTTCATGGGTTCGATTGGCTGGTTTTGACTGCCCGGATAGAAGAACTGTTTAATACTTTGGATCATGGATAATAAGCTGCTCTTGCAAAAGTGCCAGTGGTATAAAAGAAAAACTTCTCGACTTGGCAGATTCATTTCCTTTCTTTCGTCCTATGTTTGTGCAGGGGCCCCCGGTACCTGAATAGAGCGTGGATATTTATGGACGGGTCTAATCTCGTCGACATGCCACCCTCTCCTTTCAGTCGAGCATTTCACTCTCTCCTGTCGCTTTATTCGAGAATGCGAACACCTTAGCGCCCTCTACGCTCCTCCTTCCAATTGTTCGATCGTAGAATTGCACAAAAAAAGATTGAGAATCACCGATTGAACTCAGTAGAAGGTTTTCCCTGACTAAAGAGGCCTATGGAATAGAGGCGCGCAGCGTGGAAAGAATGGAAATTGCAAGTGCAAGACGGTAAAAACCGGGCTAGTTCTGCGTCGGTCATCATGCAACTTGACCACATGAAATTGGGGCGTCTCATTTCCGTGAGAATTGTAGTTGCATTCTCCTTGTGGAGAAGTCAAAGTGCCATAAAGGGTCGATCCATTCTATCTATTTAGAGGAGGGTGAGCCTACGACCACCAATTGCTTATCTCCAATTACCAATTGCAGCAGACTTGGACTAATGGAATTGCTTGAAGTGAAGACCAGTGAACAAAATGACAAAAAAGAATTGTTTACCTCTTTCGAGTTTCCACATTCTGGGCACAGCTAAGCGTTTAGTTTAGGCACATATTGGGTTTCAGACAGATAGGGAAGGTCAGCATGGGTTGACTGGGATCCCTCTGTTTCACTAGACTGGGGAGACGAGAACTATAGAATCTAAGGCGGCCCAGAGAAAGCAAGAGTGAGTTGCCCGGCCAAGCCCGTTGATTTGCTTCAGAACGAAGGTATTCGATTATTCCTGGGATGGGAGACATTGTGGATCTCTCGAGGACTATGAAGACCAAGGAGTCATGACTAATGATCCCGTACTTAGTGTGTACTGGTTTAGTAGGGAAGCCTTGCCTTTACCAGCTAAAGGGAAATAGGTGTGCTGGCTGCAGTGGAAAAGATCATATAATATAAGAAAGAAAGGGGTCGTCCCAAACTTGTGGAGTGCGATGGGGGACTTGGATCTAGTGCCGAGTGAGGAGCTTTGCGGAGCCTACTCCGGTAGACATATTCCGCAGCGAGATATTGAGTGCTGTCCGTGCTAAGGATAAGGACAGGTTAGGTTAGCTCTGATGGTGGGACATGCTGAGCGCACCCTAATCATCTTTGAATAAATAGCCCTCCCAGTCACAACATTAGTGAATCCAAATCCAGAATACACATCCAAGGAAATGAGCATACTTCTTGGAACTACTAGAGAGTTCAAAACCTCTTGTCCCTTGGGCATAAATGATCAATTCTGTGAAAGGTTAGGCTAGTTGGTCCGGCGGAATGGAAACATTAGGGCTTGATTGACATACTCGAGACTTAGCAATCTGGGTTTCTTGGACTAGTTTTGTCAATGGGCTAAGACGAGATCCTACGGTTCACTTTTCTATCTTTAGCATTCCACTTCACTCCACAAGGGGAATCATGGATGAACAAGACAAACCGGGCCTACTCCTTCCCAATCTTCTGAACACTACTTATGATTTTCGCTACGGCACTTGAGTTGGATATCTTAGAGAGTCTAAGCCCGTACTCTGAGGTTGGTGAAGGGAAGTGAAACGTAAGCGAGGTTTCGAAGAAACGATAGAAAAATCGATTTAGACTAGTCTCCCTCCTCTCTATATTATCTGAAATGTTCCAAACCAAAGTAGGAACTGCTGGGAATAGGACCAGCCAATCCGTCGTGCTTTGATAGCGTGCCAGCCGAGCGACTAGCTTGTCAGGTAATATGCATTTCCAGGTCAGCAAGTAGGTAAGCTGCGGTGGGGGGCCTGGCCTGACTGGCGCAACTAAAGCCCCCGAGGAGAAGATCAAGGAGAAAGACGCCGAAGTCGTCCATTGTATGAATCATGGATGGCAACTGATCAACAGGTACTCGGATACTTGTTGCTTGCAATGACTAAAGAAATTCTTGTGCAAGTCTCCGCCTGCCGCACAGCTGCCGAAGTCTGGAGTGTCCTTGAGACAACCTTCTCATCTGTGACGAAGGCGCGCGTCGTCAATAGTCAATACAAGAATCGCGCTCTCCAGCTTGAAGAAAGGCGACCTATCTATCACCGCACCGAATATGTCGGGAAGATGCGGGCGCTTGGAGTGGAGATGTCCAACGCTGGCAAGCCGATCGACGATGAAGACCTTGTCTCCTACATCCTGGCAGGCCTCGACGACGACTACAACTAGGTTGTGACCACACTGAAGAACCGATCTATATACTGTGGGGGAAGCCTACGCGCAACCCCTAAGCTTCGAGCAGCGCAGGGAACTGCTCCATGGCTCAAGTTATCACTCATCCTCGACACACATTGTCCCTCGAGCTTATCCAAAAAAACCCTTATCTCCGGATGTACATTACCGGAAAGCAATATAGCAACTGATAGTTTAATAATAAATCGAACTATTGATTGAAGGTCAAAAGCTACTGTTCATCCAGATCAGTGAGAGATGGGGCCAATCCCTGGCTCGAACGGTTTACGAATAGGTTTCCAATCTAGATTGATATCCTGCCCGTAGGGAATATGTATTTATTGGCCAAACCAACGTCTGTGCAGAAATATGACATTAATCAAGCTTTATTTCAGAAAAAAAAACAGGAATAATGGTTTAAGTGTTCTAATTCTTCAGTACATTCAGGGAAAGAAGCCCGCCGACCCACTCTTCTTTCACCCTCCATCACCCCCAACAACTAGGGGGAAGTGAAGGAGGGGCCTCGGAATAACTTATTCTTATATATTTGATAAAGATAGTTATCCTACACGTGTTATAACTTTGTTTTTTAACAATGAATACAGTAATCGTAGTTACTGTGCAATCGCTTCAGTTCATACATCATACTATTGTGTCCATCCATACTATACTATACTATTGGCATGGTGATTTATGAAATCATAGTATAGTAGTGACGTAATATTTTTTTTATATTATTCTTATAATCATTTATTCTCTTAGTCTTTTGGGGGACTAAAACGCTTAAGCAGTCAACTATAATATCTTGAGGAAAGTAATAAAGTTCTCTTTCATATTCATATATAGTATGTTCTGTGTTATACAATTCATTATGGGAGTCGTAGACTTTGCCTATTTGCTCAATAAATCCTTGTGTAGTAGGAGATAGGAGATCATATCTTAGCTGCTTAGCTCGATATATAATATTGTCATACATGAATTTATTAATTATAAATATGGGGTGTCCCAATCGAGTCATTGCTTTCCTATATAGGCTTGGGAATGCTGCGCCATACAATGGTGTTGTGATGAAATTATCATGAACTGTGTATACAGGTACTGTATTATTACCAGATTCATATTCATCCATTAGAATATCAATAAAATGAATTACAGTTAAGGCATCCTTCTGATGGATGAAGTTAGCAAAAGTGGAACTAGTGTTCTTCCGAGTATTCTTTTTGTTCGTGGGTATTCGTAGCGTTACGACTGATTTTTTCATTTTAGGATTAGAACCAGTATTTAACAGTTATTTTGACAGGTTCCATGATTATATAATCTTGGACTGTAATCCAGTATTCTGTGGAATATATAACTGGTTTATTGATAAAACCACTAACCCAGCTAATACTTGCAACCAAATGCATGAGGTTCCTCATATCTTTATATTCAGATTCCCAGAAATTGTAACATTCTTTAATAATAGTTTTTAAATCTTCTACTACCATATAACTACCAATCTTTCCCAGCAGATCAATAGCTGTGCTAAATTTGGATTTCCCATACACAATAGGCATAAAGATATTTTTGATGATATCACGATCAAATAAGCTACACACATATCTGGTGATAATATGTTCACCGTATTTCCGTTCAATATATTTCTTAAAATCAGAGTCAATAATTTAATAAATATTATTTATTTTATTATTCTCACTTATAAGATTAGTATTTCTAGCCATGGTAATATTACCCAGTAAATAACTCAACATTTGATATGCACTTGCTGATGCGTCCAGGTGAATTGGTGTTCTAGCAATCTTATCAGAGTCACGGTTTTTTAGTGTAATAACACTCGAGAGAAACTGAAATGGGTGTCTAGCCTTACGTGCTAGATTAGCCAATCTGTCTAGCACGATATCAGCCTTATTACTATTTAAGTCAGGACACTCATGTATATTTTTAATAAACCATATTATACCTTCATTATAATTCTTCCAATATTTGGAATAATGGAAAGCTGTTGAAGCCATAAAGGTTCGTATGCCCTGACTACCTTTATCTGGGGGTGTATCTGTCACCCCACTTTGCGCAAAGAGTATGAGAGATCTAACAAGATCTCGTTCGTGGTAATGAAAAGGACCATATCGGTAATTTCGTCCCCTAAAGTCCAAAAACGTTGGGAAATACAAATTGTAATTTTGTAAAGCATCAGCTAGTTTTAAAATGTATTGCTCGTAGCAGGCAGACTGAATGTTTTTTATCCAAATGTTGATCAAGTCTTTTAAAGAAAAATATTTTTTCATTTCTTTGTCATTCAAGTAATGATGTTTTAGTCTTACAGTCCCCTCCGTTCTATCAATAGAAGCAAGAATGCTAGGCATGAGAAGCCCTGATGCATGGTATATATCCTTACATTTTACCAAATGACATAATAATTTTGTATTTATTTGATATGGCACACTCTGTAACTTGTTTATTACACGGGTTAGTCGAGCTGTTTTTTCATCACTCACCATATATAATATATGTTAAAACGCTCTTCATCGTGTGTAGATAACAGGGTTGAGGTATTGGTATAATGACCAAGTACTTCTGGGTCAGAAGATAAGTACCCACCCGTTAGATCCCTCAGTTTGGTTGTTACTCTGTCGTTATTCAGCCGTTTGGGTCTGCGATTCCTCCATTCAAGTGGTGGACACACCATAGGTAATGCTATATGGAGCGGTAGCTCCTTAATGTCAAATACACACCTAACATAGGTGATATACTTTGCATACTTACCTTTTTTAGGGCTCTTGATATCACCATGAGGATGGTAGATCTCAACCAAATTCCTATTATTTAGCCAGGTAAATAGGGTACTCCCTATATTATACAGCTCTTTAGAGCTATCTGATTTATTGCTTTTATTATTAGCTTCTTCTTTCGGAATATCAGTTGTCTGATTAAGACTATCATCTGTCACCTCAGCCATAGTCTCAACAACAGAATCTGGGAAGTTGATAGAGGATTCTCTAATTCTGCTCTCATTATTCGTGTAATTTCTTACGTTTATGTCTAATTCAGCTACTAAAGTAGACAGACGTACACTTTTTTGTTCCAGTGCAAAAACATTAAAGTGCTTGCTTAGCACCCATATAACAATAGTTTCAATTGTATATGTCCCCATTGCTCTGACTATAACCTTATCTGACTCATTTTGTAATTTATCAAGAAGATAATCCCTAGCAGATATAAAATCTTTATTGAAGAATAATACCTTCAACTGTGGTATATTATTATATATAGTATTTTCTTTACAGTGAAGAGTCATATCTTCCACTTTGAGTTGTATATTTCTGAATTCTGAATCTGATAGATCTTCTCTCCATGAGTTTTTGATAAACTAAAAAACTTTATAAGTCAGTTTTTCCTCTCTCTTATTATCAAGTGATTCTGTTTCGTAGGACTTCATGAGGGTATCCCAGAACTGATAAAGTAGATCTAACATCTCAGTAGTGTACTTACCATTCTTTTCTTTGGGCACCCAAAATTAGGAGTTATACCTCCTAGTTTTTGATTCCCACTCCTCAAATACAGTTTGGTTTTGAGATTCTATCATTTTTTTACTGATCTCTTGATCATCGCGTTCTCTTACTGTATTATCAAGCTCGATGACAGGAGCGCTGCTTTCCCTAAAAGGATCCAGTACAGGGTTAGGTTTTTCCTGGGATAGTTGTTTCACAACATTGTCTACATATTCTTCAGCTTGAGCAATTTCTTCTTCTCTAGCTTTAGCTTTAGCTTTCGCTTTTTCTGCTCTAGTTGCTGCTTTAGAGAAAGCTTTAGCTTTCGCTTTTTCTGCTCTAGTTTTTTTTTAATAACACCGTGAAATTATCATATTAATTTGAAATAAATAAGAGCCTTTCATTAAAAAGAGCATTTTCATTTTTATTTTATTTTCTTAAAACTTATCATATCGTCCGGTGGTGGATATTCCAATCATATAAGAGTATCAACTTTATTTATAGTAATGATACTAATGATGTGTCTTTACCTTGGCTTGATCTAGTAGTTAGTTACTAGATCCGACACCCGGATCTTTGTGTGAATCTAATATTGATGCTCGGTATTTGAATCCGTTCTGCAAATCAATATTAGATTAATTGGTTTGTACCTTTATAATATCGCTTAATCGGGAGGTTACTTTTTACCAATGAAGATCTCTCGAGCTGCTCAAAGATCTTTAAGTGGCTTACGAGGTAGACTTGATCATGATCCATATCCAACCTTCTCCCATCTGCTTCTGTCTCTAAAGATTAGAGTCATCGACGCGATTCAAGTCCAGTGCTGATAAAATCCTGCTGTCCAGTTCGGGAAAGCAAGTGATTGATTAGTTCCATTGGTCTATTGGCTTCAGCTTCCAGTCTACCTCATTTCTATCAAAATGATCTGGTGTCTTTAGCGCGTACTACCAGTTAAGGAGCCATATCCGAGGCTCTATCAGCTGTTATACCCTCCTCTCCTGGGCAAGCGTGTTATTGAGGGCTCTTTATCCCGTTTTTACACTAAAGGGATAGGGTGAAGAGCGACCTCGATAGGGAGCACGAGCGATGCAAGCAACAGGAGGACAAGACAAGCCAATGGGATGAAGCCCTTATCAGGTCCATCTTTGATGAGAGGGCAGTAAAGAAAAGAGGTTCTTGGGCTGTCTCACATAGCCTAGCTTTTGGTCGGCTCTCTCGCTATATCCACCCGGATATCGCTTCGTTCACCTACTCTGAGCGGGGTATTTTCCAGTCAGGGATTTCTCCCCATTCCGAGTAAGAGTAATTCACTCTCGTCTGTTTGCCAAACCAAAAATGCGGGGTCTAATTTGTTGATTCTCGGATACGAAGATATCAAATGGGATACATCAAACTGGCATGTCCAGTGACTCATGTGTGGTATTTGAAAGGTCTTCCTAGTTATATCGCGAATCTTTTAAATAAACCCCTTAAGAAATTGGAGGGCCTAGTATACTATACTATACGGCGATTTCTCTTTTGCTAGGCCCAGCGCTAAAAAACCTACTTTCTTACTTTATTCGAAGATGAAATTTCATCTTGTAACCACAGCATTTCTCCCTTTTTTTCTACCCCAGGCTTTGTTTCGAAATCGGGAAATTGCGACAGGAGCGGGTGCTATTAGAGAACAATTAGCGGATTTGGATTTGCGAATTATTTTATTATAGAGAATTCCGTGGTGGAATGGAAGGAATTAGAAGACGAGGGGTATAGTGGAGATGAATGGGAAGGGATGGCAGGAACAAGGTAGGGCTTCGGCTCTTCTTTATCGGTATCGGTAGTCTTTCTTGCTATAGGTAATGTCTTGACTTCGTTGATGGTTGCAGGAACTGCTTCAGTTTCACAGGCCCCTTTCAGAACGATATGTAGTAGCTCATCCTAATTGAAGTATTTCATTCTGGCGAGCGTTCCTTTCATTGGAAATCTTATGAGTGTCTTTCCTGGTTTTTAAAGACGGGTTTTCATATGCCGTCTGCGCTTGGCTTCGGCTGTAGAAAGAAGTCCCTTTCTCTCAGGCAAGAGGAGCCTTATCCAGGATTCGCTCTAGCCGCTTGACTTATCTGCTTTTGGTTTGGCTCTAAGGGTATCACTCTGTCTTTTTTCTATCTTTTCAAACTATTAAGATTCTGCTTTTCCAGAGGACTCTAACTACAAGGTATTGCTTCGAATGGCCCCGTATAAATAGATTTCAGAAGGAATTGACTGCCATTATTGTTTCCGTATCTGGCACTGCTCAATCCTCTATGGAAACAACGGTACTTCCGTTCCTTTCATATCCTGCCTTGCCAAAGAAAGCGCTATTGAAAACATGCGCTCGATGACTTGATCACGAACGATACAGCCCTTATCTTATCGATAGTTCAGCATTCAAGTTAAGCATGAAAGAGAACGGGGGTAGGTCAAGCTAAACCAGAACAATCCGCGCTAGTAGCTCAAAGCAAGAAAACGTATGCTAGTGACTAAGGCGCAATCCAACTGCTCTATAAAGGCTCTGCTTGTGCTATTGCCCCTTACGAAAGTCCAGGAAAGGATGGATAAGAGGATGAGTTAGGGAATCCTACGTAGGTACGAAATGAAATCCACTCCTAAACTTAGTTGTATTGGTATTGGCCTGCCACCTAGCTAGAATAGAAGGAAGAATCTCGTAAATCTAGATTAAGTAGCACAAGCTGATTTAGAAGGATCAAGTAAGATGAAATTTCAATGACCCAAAGGAAGGTGTGTTTGCTTAAGGATGGGGATCCGGTTGTGCCGTGCCGGCCCCGGGAATCGGCGAACTACGCTACACAGTAAGATACCTAAGCGAACGGATAAGGGAAAGCCCGCTATATTATATATAGTAATCACCTGCCAAAAGGAAAGCCTGACCGAGAATAATAATAGGTCTATGCGCCGAACAAGCAACGGTATATTAGAGATAGTAAGGAGTTGTATACACGGGGGTATGCATTCATGTCACGCTTTCTGTGTGATAAGAGGTTGCTAGCTAGCAAGTATAGAAACAGGAGATATGCGTAGTTAACAGAAGCAAGGGAATATGCGTGAGTTGATTTGAGAGTTTTTTTGAGAAAAAGCAATTTGGAAAATGCATTGCATTTTCAAGGGATTGCCAAGCTAGGCTAGGGATCGTCCGCGGGTATCAGATCAGGAATATCGTATTTATCTCTTCTAATCTAGATCCCACTTCCCTCCACTTCTTGCCTCACGCCCGTCAAACCTGACTCCACATTAACGACTGTCCTTCCACCCAATTCCCCGCACCCTTGCATCACATCTCCAACCCCTGCCTCCACGCGATCTTCCACAATCGTACCCCCCACCTCTGAAGCTTGCATAACCCCCGACGAACCTGTCTGCACCTGCGGGCCCGCGCTTACATCATTGGCATCGCATGATTAAACATCAGCACGCGCACTTCCCTCCGTTTTCGATGCCGACAGGGGAGGGGGCTGCTAGGGGGTGTCAAGTTTCGTTTCGGTCGTGTCAGACGACATGCAGGGGGGCAATGGCTGCCAACGGAATCTATAATAATTCGATACTAGGTCAACTGTACCATCGGACTTGTAAGAACATGTAAAATGTACGAGGTTGTACCAGCTGTGTGCAGTCCTCCGGCACGGGTTAAGTGTCCTGCATAGATCTTCCCCTCTCTCCCAACCCAAAGAAGAGATGTTCGCTTCATAGCCTTCTCTTCCGAGATAAACCCTACAAAGGATCCTAATCGTGCTAGCCTTTCATGGAATGGACTCTTCTTGGATTTCCTTTCAGCTGCGCCCAGCACCTCTCTAGTTTCTCTACGAGATGGAGATGGCTCATTCTCTAGTTTTCCTACGAGATATAAGTCAGTTTCTATCGTACTTTGAAGTTCAGGAAGGAGTTATTAATTAAGACGAAGAAGAACTGGGTGGGGATATGCCTTTCCCATAACAATAGAAAGAATCAAAGCCAATATACACTATAACTATAGAGGCCTACCTATGAAAAGTGAGATGAGAGCTTTGTGCTAATAATTGATTATAAAGGTGTACCTATCGACCCCAGGTAATTAATGCCCTATCCTTCTACTTGAAAAACGTTACGTTAGACTTGACCAACTGTTAATACCAATCCGGCAGCAATAACTACTACTAATGCATATTCATATCCCACTAGTAGACTTAGCAGACTGTGACCTAGCCAGTCTATTTGTTGACAACAGACCAGTACTATCCATCAATGCCACAAAGACCATAGACGACCTCTATTTCGTGGAAGAACTCCTTCTCATATGATGCAGGGCAATAAGACCAACTGCCCGCCCTACCTAGTGAGAAGAAAGCTTATAAATATAAGCATAAACGAATTCCTAGCCGAGCCCTATACTTACCTGCTTGTACGGTCAATGCCCTAGTAGACATCAACTTGTTCATAAACTCCAGCCTTATCTACGCTGCTTTACCCGACCCAGGTGACCTACTTTCTCAGATGAGAGATTCGGCGGAGTAGTAGGAAGTCCCTGTGGAGAACTAGAAGACAAAACGAATATAGCGGACCAAGCAATGAATGACCTAGCCTAGGTAGTCCTATGTTTGACCAATGCTGCCTTGTATGTCTTGATCCAAGATTTCTCAGCAAAAAAAGACATGGGATTATTGATCAATTCACCATCCTCTTCATCTGAGTGTGCTTCCACTTTATCGTTTGTGGCATGTGCATTATGCAACAAGTAGATTCCTGATAAATGAACCTTCTCCACAGGACCAGCAGGTACCTCAGCAGTCCACTACTACTACTGCTGGACAGCCTAGTTCTTCTACACCACCAGCTATAGCTCCTAATGATCCATCATCAATCAGTTCGACTTCAGTTCCACCTACCAAGCCGAAGCAGCCATTTCCAGAACGGTTTGAGAAGTCAAGTGAAGACAAGCAGTTTGCTAAGTTTCTTGAGATGATTCAAGATGCGCAGATTACCATCCCCATCCTTGATGCTGTCTTACATGTTCCGATGTATGCAAAGTTCTTTAAGGAGCTGCTCACAAAGAAGCGAAACATTAACGAGCCAGAAGTGGTTACTCTTACTAATACTCTTACTCTTACTAATACTAAGGTTGATTTAAGTTTCTCTGGTTCTTGATTGAGTCTTTGTCTTGCAGTTGCAGGAGTGATGTCAAACCTCTTGCTTGAGTTGTCTGTATTGGAAGTCGTGTAAGCGGCTTCTTCCGAATTCCGGGTCTAGTACGTATGAAAAGATGTCAGCGTCGTGGCGATTGCCTTTCCTGGTGGTGAAGGATTCTATTCCCGAGCGGCTAAGGTCCAATCCGGTATTCTATTTCGTCTGTGCGAGCATTAAAACCAACCATTGCCGACGTCCTCATATTCTCTAATTTGGCTAATCTCCGTGCATTAGCAGGTTAAGCAAATCGATTCCAACTCAGTGGCAGATAGGCTGCAACATTTCTTTCCTAATAACTAAGACTTTCTTTACTACTTTACCAACCCATATCACGCTAACTGATACTGTGCCTAGTGATTGATGAAGGTCACAGAGGAGTAAGAATAGCAAAGCCTACAAATAATGTGATAAGAGTTCGGTTTGGCGTGGCTGGACATTTAGGATTAGCTTACTTGGCGCTATCCACAGTTACCACCTTTTCAACCACATCATCTCTTTTACTTTCTCTCGAAGCTTCTAGCCAGCGAAAGCCTAGTGAATCCAGAGCCATCTTCCTTCCTATTAGCTCTCTCTCAGGGATTCGCCCATTGGCATTATTAAAAACAAGTGCCCAACTTGCATATCTCGGGAACTCTTGAAACATAAGGAATAGGAGGATGCTTCGATTCTCTTGTTGTCGACTAAGCGGAGCGGGGTTCTAATGAGACAGACGCGTATTTCACCCTTTAGATTCCCTTTTGCTCCCTCGATCAACGTTAGAATCTTTCTCCCGGTACGGGAAGTTGAAAGCCAGCGTTCGGCACAATAGCTCCGCGAAAAGACTCGCTCAGGCTATCTTCCTTGAAAAGTATCTACTTATCATATCAAATCAAACTGAGCACTCCTGGCTGATTGCAAGCCGGTTTCAACACCGGTAGCACCCAACTCACAACTCTCTTCTAATCTAATCTTGGTTCGCTTCTCGCTGATCCGACTCCCTATCGCCAAATTGTCGGTGCTCTACAGTACTTCACTTTTACAAGACCTGATATCTCATATGCAGTAAACCTAGCATGTCAGTTCATGCAACACCCACGAGATTTGCACTGGCAAGCATTAAAGCGTATTTTGCGGGATTTAAAGGGTACATTATGGCCTCCAACTTTATTATGGACCCTTTGATTCAATCCTTTTTTCTCCTCGAAAGCTTGCTTCTTTTATCTGCCGAAATTCTTCATTACGTCAATAGCAGCCGGATCTTTATGCGAATCATTCTTTTCTTACTAAGCCCATCCGAGTTAAGACGTCAGGAAAGGACTGGCAAGAAAGCCATTGGCTGGGTCTCAAAAATGAAAGCATATACTGATGGCAGTATTTATAGGTACAAGGCCCGCCTCGTCGCCAAAGGGTATACTCAGATTGGGTGAGGGTATTGACTACCATTATACATTTGCTCTTGTGGCCAAGTGAGTAACTCTTCGAGTTTGACATGTAGTGCACTTCTCGAAAATCGATGAAAGGGCAGGGAACACCCCAAGGAAAAGCTATCCAACTACTATTTCCTATTCTGCTTTGCTTAGTCCCAAGCCTTAATGGATCACTTCTTCAAGCGCCTCATATGGGCCTTGGGTATCTTCCCTACTTGACGTCACTTGCCGCAAGCTAGTATTCGAATTCTTAATGATACGTAGTAAAAACAAATCGGTTGATTCATCAACGACTTCCTAGCTAGGAGGACTACCCTCTTTATTGACTTCGCTACTGAGACCACTTCCAAGTAAGAGCGCAAGCCGACCGAGCATACCTTCTTTGCAAGCCGTGGTCCCACAACGGACCGAAATGGCCATCAGAAAGCAGATTCATTTTCTGATAGAAAAAGCCACTTTCTCGATTCAAGATCTCCGCTTCCTCTCCTTATTTGGATCATGTGCATTTTAGCCTGATTTCTATTTCTAGTTCTAGACTCCTCTCAAACTAGCCTTTTTGAGGGCTTGCTCATTCAAACTGAGATTGAATATTCATAGTCTCAAATGGGTTCTACCTCTAGGTTTCTTTACTCCACTTTGAATTTTCATAGATTATTTCAGGTAGGTAAGGAGGCCCGTATTCCCTCCGCTATATCTCATTCCTGGATTTGCCTGCCTCTATATGGCCTCTATATATCTAGTAGGAGATTGAGTAGCACTTGACTAGATTGACTGGTGCGTGCGCATTTCCGAATTGCATTTCTTTGACTGACTTGTATTTCCTATATTTCCTTTGGGATTTTCATGGCCTTACAGAGTGAGTTAAGTGACTTGGAGTTAGTTATTTCCCGGATTCCTCGCAACAAAGAGATTGGTTCCTGGTCCTCATTATTATTGTAAGTGAGTGATGCTTTTTCTTAGAGCTCTGCGCGCGCTCTTCTTTCGAGAAGGCTATATATATATATTGGAACTTCCCCTACTAAAAAGTACTGCAGGAAACCATTCTTTTCTTCTGATACGCCCACTTTTTTTATAGCTAGGTGCCGCCCGCCCGGGACCAAGGCAGGCTATAGTATAGGCGGATTGCCCAACCGATCATAATCATAGGTTCAACCACACCAGAAAAGTGTTTATACATTTGGAAGACTTACTACACTGGAACCTAGATATCAACTAAACTAGGAAGTAGAAGCTAGGGCAGAGCCGTTTGGCAGGCTGCCCTCCGTCAATCAAAGATAGCTGTCCAGAAAGAAAGCTGGGAAAGGTACCAGCCAGCCCCAGGTGAAGAATAGGAAGTCCTATCAAGCAAGAGTTCGGACGGCGTTAATCGAAGAGCTTACCGGTCTGTGTTCCATCAATGCCCTTCTGACTGGCCTGAGAGTTGGGTGATTAGCGAAAAGAAAAGCACTAGCCACGGACCAAGGAGCAGTGTGAATCGAACAATGCATGAAAATGAATGATTGGCTTCTTGTCCTGCACCCGCCCCTTTTGCCAATCTAGTAAATTGGACCTCGGATCTGATAATGGCTAGTTGATACATACGGAGTTATAAGGTCGACCCTCACTTCCTTCAATGAAAGCTAGGGCTAAGGGTTATTGGAATAAGGATTCCGGCTGGTTAGGTTAAGGGAATATCTAGGTCTGCTTACTTCTTCAGCTAATGAGTCTCCTTCTTCCAGGTTCCAAAGCGTAGGCCAAGGACCCGGACCTCGATCCGTCAATAGAAATACTCCAACCAGAAAGTAAGAAGGAAGGCTAGTAGTAGGCAGATAAGAAAGGTAGAAGCATGGCAGTCGTCGGATAAGAAAAGAGGAAACCCGGGTGAAAGGAAAAATGAAATACTGGAATCCGTTCGCTACTCTTGTTAACCCTCACTCTGACTAGGGTTGTCCCACCAACCCGATGCTATGATCATGATACGATTTACCGGACTAGCCGGCATACGCTCACTTCCTTCAATCAACACAACTGTGAAGTCGTATTGCATCTCGGGTCAGGTTGACTTGACTGGTTTCCTTGACTTGTTTCAAAAGAGACTGCTCTAAGGGAGGGGCTACTTTTGCTTGTGCTTGTGAGTCTTCATAGAACCTTGCTTTCGAGCTAGAACGAAGCGCTGGTAGACTAGCTTCTTTTTTGCAGCGGAAAGAAACTCAAGGATAGGATAGCCAGTAGAGAAGAAAGGATAGGAAAAGGAAAGGTATACTTTTCACAGCCGACAAGCTTTCATTTAAGCCCTAAAGAACTAGCTTCCTGGCGGACTTACTCACTCGATCGCCGGCTTTCAGAGGACGAAGGGCTCGTTTTTGATTCGTAACATTAGTAGTTACTCATTGGAAGAGAACTCGGTAGTGAATCAAATCTCTTTTCTGCTCTTCACTTCAAGTAGGTGGCCATGGACTTGCCTACTTTCCCTATTATAGTATAGGGGACCAGAAGTTTTGAATTGTCAATAGGCTTTCCGGAGGTCAAATAGGGTTTCGTTTTTACACTGCACTGGGCTTGATCCAAAAGCAATCGACTAGATAGAGGCTGCCATAGGCTTCAGTGATTTCTCCGTTATAGGAGAGACGCATTTCTTTTCTCGAACTAGTTTTGAAGCCCTGCCAAGATAGATAGAGAAAGATAGGTGCCGCTTGCTCCACGTGTGGCCAGGAAGACTCCCAGAATTTCTATATGTCAAATACCCGGGGAATGTGAACTATTCGAAATCCAGATTAGAGTTTCCTTCGGCAAAATCAGATGAAGTAGTTTTGGCACTAAGGGAAGCTTTTCTCAGACCAAAAGACCATCTCTAGAGGAAAAATCTGCTATAAAGCGAAAATCGCGGGAAAACGGACTTGGTAACTTTTCCAGCTATACGAAACAGACTTGATTCTTATCAGCTGAGCTGGCTCTCCATCGAGAGAAAATCTGCTTGTCAACTTTTGGACCATGGTGAGCATCACTTGATCAGATCTTAGGACTCTCTATCGAGGAAAAACGAAATTCTGTGGTCCCTCAAGTTTTAGAATCTATCGTCTTCCGTTACGAGATATCGTTTCTATCTATGACATTCTATGTATGCAGAGGGACCTGGCCAATGGGGAAGAAGAACTTGTCGAAGGATCTCCATACCTAGAGGTACCGGTGATTCACCAGATCTAATCTAGAGTCGTAGTCAACGTCTTTAGGAAAGATGAGTGACCTTGGCATAGGTTTGCTGCTTACGGTTTCAAGTAAAGACAGTTTCCTATTCGTAGGTTTCAGGGTTACTCTTCTGGCTTGAAGGGTTACTCGTATTGGTTCTTCTGTTTGCTGGTCCAGAAAGGGAAAAGGTTGATTACTCATTGGCTAAAGGGAAGGTTGATTACTCATTGGCTGGCTGTGCTAGTGAACTACCTCCAACTATGGGTTACTACTGTAAAGTAAAGTAAAGTAAAGTAAAGTAAAGTAAAGTAAAGTAAAGTAAAGTAAAGTAAAGTAAAGTAAAGTAAAGTAAAGTAAAGTAAAGTAAAGGTGCCGGAAATAATCTAGTATTTTCCTCACCTCAGTAGGAAGGATTTGTGGTTCCTCATAGCATTTCCACCATATGTTGCATTTCTGTATTCGAATTTGAGATAGCGAGTCAAGGTATTCTTCCTCAGTCTCGTATTCTCCATTCGAAGCGCCGTGTATTCGTTCTCTGTTCCGGAGAAAGCACTCGTTTCGTTTGTTCCGGCTCGTGATTCGCGTATTGGTATTGTTCAGTTCGCTAGGATAGTGGGAACTGACACATTGATTCGTAGCAGAAGCGCCGTATGCCATTCCATACAAAGCAGTGGTCAAAATCGATTCCTCGTATTCTGGTTCTGGTTCTGGGAAACAGGTCTTTCGTATCGAGAAGTGATAAGTCTTTGGTAATCTTGGTAATCAGAAGTGGCAACTCGGCAATCGTCCAAGGAAGATTCATAGGATTGGTCTCTTAGGAAAACAAGCATCTCAATCAAGTATCAAGTCAAAGTCATCTGAGTTCCCGCTTTCGCCTAGACAGCAATCCAATTCTCACTTCTGCTTTCCAAAGAAAGACAGCATTCCAATGAGTCACGTATAATGTGACGAATAAAAGGATGTTCGTGTAGCAGCACTCCTATAGTGTCTGAGTATGGAAAGCCAGGCCTGTCGCATATAGTGGGAAAACAAGCCTACCCTATTTTACCTCGGCAAACCGGAATCAAGATTGCTTTCATTTTCCCGGTGTTTTCGTCCATCCTCCAATTTCACTAAAGAAAATGGGCTTCTGGAGTTCCAAAAATGAGAGTTTTGCAGTATAGTGAGATGAACTTTTCCAAAAAGCAATCGACTCTCCCTAGGTAAAAACCAATTATGGACTTTGCCATCTATATGATCCGCACTTTTCTCATTGGAAATCCAATGAGTCACGTATAATGTGACGAATAAAAGTTAGGCAAAATTTACTTGATGCCCAAAATCCCAGTAAAATGAAGAAGTCGAACCTGTCAACCAGAGAGCACCATTTCTATATGAACAATTGAGATTCACACATTACGCTATCCATTCCTGGGCCATTTACTTGACTTGAGCTTGACTTGAATTTACGTAGATGAGCATCTCTTTTGCATTTGGAGTAGTGTAGTGACTTGCCTGTCCTCCCTTAATCAGTACAGCTAGGAACCTCGAAACCTGAGAAGAGATCGGGTTAGAAGATCCGACCTGCCGCGTTGGGAGGAAGATAATTGGAGGACTAGTACCGGATCGTAAGCATTGGTGCTTCATAGGTCACAAGTGAAGGAGAAGAAATCCAAACCTAAGCTTTCTTTCTTGATAACGAAGCAGCAGGAGATTCCTCTCTGTTTTCCACCCGCAAGGTACTTTATTGCTTTGCTAGCATTCCATCCAGATAGATACCATTTATCGATCTTTAGAGGCTTGAGAGGTCGGGGCAGATTATCGACCCGACCGAATCAGTCTATCCCCACCTGTAGCGGAAGTAGAAAAAGAAAATAGATATAGCTATTTCTTATAACATTTCTGATCTGATATTGCTGGCAGTAACCATTGTAGCCAAAGTGAGAAAGAAAGAAAGAAACTAATAGAAGTCGAAGACGCGGAATGGTAGTGAATAGAAGGGAAGAGATGGGCTGTACAACTCTTACTAGGAAAACAAGCATCTCAATCAAGATAGCAGACGAGATGTAGAGAAGCAAAGCACTCATTGCCGTGGGAACCTTAACTTGAGCGGGGAAGAGATTTACAAGATCAGCAAACTAGGAGCCCCATAATCTGAGGAAGGCCATGGCTAATCCTCCAAATAAGATAAGGGAATTCGCTTAGGTTCTTTTTCTCAAGAGAGCAAGTCAAGCCGCAGGGATGGATCAAGCAGTAGAAGGGAAAGGGATATCCCTGTCATCAAAGCCAAGAGACCACGGTGCACAATAAGGATTAAAGGCCAAAGTGCAAGAACAAATAATATAGCAAGTGCACAATTCATAAAGACCATTCAGGCTCACTACAGTATACTAGAGCACCAGCTGCTCACTTGTTCACAAAACATATGAATAGGCATCCAAAGGAAATAGGCAAGTCTCACCCGCGAAATGCATTCCTATCACTTTTCGATACGAAAGATCCAATCCAATATGGGCGATCACTACAATTGGGTTTGTTCGAGGCAGAGCTATTAGTAACTTTTCTACCCTTTGCAAAAGGAAGGTTCCTTCACCAGGCCAGGTTACGGTATGCACCGAAAGTACGAATAATTAGACCTGCTGCCATTCTTAAAACGCACCTGTGTCACTACAGTTCAAAACTGCAACAAAACAGATGCATAATGAGACCGAGGAACCCATACCATTACCGATGGGAGGCCCACAAAAGCTATGATTAGGAATCCGGGAGTGGTTTAAGAAAGAAAAGGAGTTGTTAGCGATTCTCGTCAAGGAAGTGTTCCCTCGACTCGACCCTCCTCGTTCGGTAGAGTACACATATTAACTCGAAATGCAGCAGAAGACACCTATTTAATCGATTAATATCCAAACGATCCTATGGAAAGCAGATTCGGATTTCCTAGACCCACACAGAAAACAGCCCATATTTCAACCAGAAATGAACGAATAAAGGCAACTCCAGGAAAAACCTGGTACCCGTTACTTCGACCAGATCCCAATGGATCCGTACAGGGTGATTTGAACTGCTCCTCTCGAGAAGATAGATCGACGGAGCTAACTTGTGAGACGGAGCTCACTTCTGAGATAGAGCTGTCTTCTTTCTCTGCGGCAGGGCAGTGCACCCACCCATCTCTTCCTCTGTCCAAATGATCCACCTGATTGGTCCTTTCGGGCATATAGAGTCAGTCTCATCCAGAGCATCACGAGCTTCACCACTACAACCATCTGACATTCATGCACGAATCCATCCCTCGCACTTTGTTTCGCTAGCTGCCCTACCTCGTAATGGTGCCAGTGCCGGCTCGATGGTGGACTCGGGAATGGTCAATCCAGATGTAGAGAGCTCCCTAAAAGGAAACCTGTTTTCATCAAAGACAACATGTCTGGAAATAAAAATTCTTTTAGTTGGTATATGAAGGCAGCGGTAACCTTTCTGTTGTGGTGCATAACCAAGAAAAATACACGGCATCGAACGAGGCTGAAGCTTGTGATCAATGTAAGGTCTGAGGTGAGGCTGTCTGAGAATACGAAGATTCGGGTCTTTATGAAACAATTGTGTGAAGGGAGAGAGAGAAGAAGAAGAGGCGCGGAGCGATTGATGAGATAGACCACACTTGCAAATATTTCATCCCAAAAGGAACCGGGATAGAAGCGTGTTGCATAACAGCAAGGCCGCTAAGGTAATGTGTCTATGTTTGCGCTTGGCCACTCCGTTTTGCTGAGGAGTGTACGGACAACTGGTTTTATGAATGAGTTGTGGGAAAAGGCGAGAGGGCGCGAAGCGTGAATGGAACCATGAGACAAGGCCGCAGGAGAAGAGCCAATGTGGGATATTTTCATACCAGTACCATCTCCACTCCAATGGTGAGAGTATCTGAACCAGCATAAGCAAAATAAGAGGACAGGTGCGAAGCAAGTCACCGGTGACATGATGAGAAGCTCCTGAGTCTAAGAGCCACTCAGTCGACTGAGGTAGAGAAGGCACTGATGAAATCTGAGACGGCACTGGTTGCGCAACTAAGGCGTGAGCGAGGGTCTCTTTGTGGTGGTCTTTCACCATCTATCTTCCTTTTGATTGGCCTATATCTTAGAATCCGGTCTTTCGCTGTTCCCACAGTCCCTTAGTCCCGTACCGGCTGTCGGTCTATCTCATATTCGCAGAAGAAGGAACTTGCCATGCTGGAAGTGTAATTAAGTAGGCGGCTGGTCGTAGAATAGTCTTTGAAGTAAGTGCTGTTGCAGTTGTAGAACCATTGATTCTTCCTCGCAAACCTTTCCCGCTGTCTAGCTCTCTCCTAGTCCAAAGCGAATTCCATCGTATCCGCCTTTGAGGAAAAGACCGAATCCGTCTTTGAGCCATCCTAAGAAATCCTCGTAGGTAATCTCCGCAAACCGGCATCCAATAGAGTTTGTTTTTAGTTGTCTGTCTCTTTATTGCCTAGAACTGGCCAATGAGGTTGATCCAAACAGATCCATGGAAGTATCACAATAAACAGATGCAAGAGAGAAATCGAACTAGGAAATCCACGGAAGGGAAGATAGCCACCTCGAATCCTGAGACCTATTAGACTCACAAACCTTCCACTAGACTAGGAAATATCTCAAAAGATCCTCGGCATGGTTCCTTGCGGCAGGGTTGATACGGTTTCTTGGTCAGGTTGGTAAAACTGACGGATAAAGACTGGGTTTTGTGTTGAACACATAGCACGATGGGCCTTGTGAGTTCCCTGAAAGGAATGATTGTGAACAAATTTACGATTCCTCTTCATCGTCATCTATCTTTGTGGCCGCTTCCGTTAAACCTGAATCCTGTTTGCGATGTTAGTACTGTGATATCTACTGACCCATGTACGCAGCAAGGGTCGATCGGATGCTGATTTCAGCTCCCATATAAAAGAAAGCAAGGCAGTCATGAAAAACTGTCATGCTTTGTTAAAATGATTTTAAGTTCAGACCAATCTGTTATTCAAAGATCTACTTTTACAGATACAGATCATACTTCACCTTAATTTTGCGATGACTAAAATATTGCAAAAACGATTTACTTATACCCGTACCCGTCGAGAGTTTCTTTCTATATGATAATTCGAGATTGCTCTACCGGACCTGAATACTTGATTCATTAAGGTCGTCACCCGAAGTCTCTATCGTTTTCTTTGTCTGTTAAGCGGGTTAGGACTCCCTAAATCAAACAGCAATCGCTGTTTATCAACCACTCACGGCGACACCGAGATCTTCGACTTAGCTCCCTCCCACAGGTCATCCCCCCGGGGCGGAAGATAACGAAAGGGAGACAAAGTCCTAACTAAATCAACACACAATAACCTAAACCTTCTACCCATTCCATCCATCATATCCGTCGAGTCGAGGAGATTCGTTCTTATCTATAGATAAGGCAAGAGAGAACTTATGCCCTCGCGGATGGAGAGGGATTCGAACCCCCGGTATTCCTATCAATACTTCGGTTTTCAAGACCGACTCTTTCAACCGCTCAGACATCCATCCCTGCGCTCGCCCGCCCTATCTATCTGCGCGCTGGCAGGTAGGGGCAACTCTATGTGATTCGCTACGCTTACTTGCGCCCCACCCCGTAAGCTGACTCTATTGCCTAGCACACTTTTCCGGTAGTACGAATCGCTACGCTTCGCTTCTTTCTATATGATAATATGCACCGTCGGTTGCTGCGCTCCCTGCGGGTAATAGCAAGAGAGTGAAGAACGAACGATCCTCAAAAAAGTAAGCAGTGAATGAGTCCGACTCGAGTTCGTGAGTCAAAGGCGTGGCAAGAGAGCGAGTTCGACTCGCGAACGATCCGCAAGTGAAGGACCGATCCTTTAACGCCAGTACTGTTGCGAGACTGGTACTTGGCGGCTCACGAGCAACATATAGACTAAGGTTGCCCATCACTCCCTCGCTCCTTTTTGAAGGCCCACCGCTCCCCCTTTCTTTAAGTATCTATCCCGGCTTGCATTTTGGGGCGAGTACTACAGTTCCTCCATAATCACACAGAACGCCCAGCTTCGCAGAGCTGCTCTCTCCCCAGTCCACAGCAAGGTGTGGAATCTGGATCTACTGTGTGTTCTTACTCTATTGGATCAAGTCAGATACTAAGCCTTCTACTACTACTACTACTACTACTACTACTACTTAGGTTAGGAGATAAAATGCTAAATTTCAGAGATTGGACTCTCTTACTGTGTTTTTTCAGGGCTGTTCCCGAGCCAGGTTCCCTGGATCCATTCTGACCTAAATGGATGAATGAAGAAGGGGGCGAGCAGATACGACGGCCACACACTTCTTTTTAGCCGAATAAAGCCGGATCTACTACACGGCTAGGATCAGAGAAAGATTGAGAAAGCAAGATCAAACCTACTCTACTGTCGATTCAAAAGGTAAACTGCCCCCGAAGACTACTTTATTTTATCAATGAATGGATCAAAGAAGGAGGCTCTATCTATGTCATCGTATATAAGGGAAGAAGCCCGCCCCTGACCTAAATGGATGAATGAAGAAGCTAGCCCAGCCCGGGTAGGGTAGACTTTAAGAGCTCTTGCTCTGCCTATCCGTCTCGCTCCGTCTTGGAGGAAAGATACGAAGGGCCTACTCTTTTCATTAAAGCCCTACTCTTAATATAATAATAGTGAAAGCCTCCTTCTCTTACCTACTTTGACTCATATCTTCGGTATACCTCAATACAAGACAAGCACTGGAAAGGATATTCAAGAAAAACCGGGCTATCGCCCTATCTAAGCGGGTTTCCCCTCTCCTCTACGGGAGTCCTCTTTTAGTCTATTTCAGTTCCTGTGTCTATCGCTATCGCCCTATTCTCTCTCAATTGCCTATCCTTTTCAAATGAGGGGGAGTACCTTTTCTTTAGCTTCCAACATGAAAGATTGACCCCCTAAAGTGCCAGATATGCAAGTTTGATGAAGGACTACTTACTTAGCTAAGCTAAAGTGAACTTCTGACTAAAAAAAAAGTGGACTAAAAGAGAACAACAAAAGAGAGATCACTTTCGACGATTAAACAGCACTTTTATATCCAGATTGGAACTGGACTTGAACCTTCATATCCAGATTTCACTCCACTTTCACTTTCAATAGTGAATTATTCACTTTCGCTCATATTCACTTTCACTTTGGCCAAGAAATACAAATAAGACCTTGAACTCCCTATTTCACGTATAATCGAGAGACTCAGAATATCAGTGCCTTGGGTAAATGCCTACCAAAGGGAGAAGATTACCGAACTTTTTTCTGTCCTCTTCGCTTCCTAAAATATTTAGGGAAAAGGCCTAGTCGGCCACCGCTTGCTAACGACGGAAGGATGAAAGGGTCCTCGCGTGGGACTTAGTTGGAAAGGTAGGTGTTCGGCATGTCCCTTGCTTGCGAACTTCTTTAGTAGGGCGGGTAGCTTTGGAGATCCCATTTTTTACGTTTACCGTTGTCCCCAGACTTCACTCTTTCAACACTTGTCTACTTTCGAAATAGTCAGGCGGGTCCAAGTGTGTGATCCACCGATTCACTGAGTGGGTCGTAATTACTATTTTGCTAGGTTCAGTTATCATAGCTGTTCGGAATCCACAAACCATCCCGACCGATGGTCAGAATTTCTTCGAATATGTCCTTGAGTTTATTCGAGACTTGAGCAAAACTCAGATTGGAGAAGAATATGGTCCCTGGGTTCCCTTTATTGGAACTATGTTCCTTTTTATTTTTGTTTCGAATTGGTCAGGTGCTCTTTTACCTTGGAAAATTATAGAGTTACCCCATGGGGAATTAGCAGCGCCCACGAATGATATAAATACTACTGTTGCTTTAGCTTTACTAACATCAGCGGCATATTTTTATGCGGGTCTTAGCAAAAAAGGATTGAGTTATTTCGAAAAATATATGAAACCAACCCCAATCCTTTTACCTATTAACATCCTAGAAGATTTCACAAAACCATTATCACTTAGTTTTCTACTTTTCGGAAATATATTGGCGGATGAATTAGTCGTTGTTGTTCTTGTTTCTTTAGTCCCCTTAGTAGTCCCTATACCGGTCATGTTTCTTGGATTATTTACAAGCGGTATTCAAGCTCTTATTTTTGCAACGTTAGCCGCAGCCTATATAGGTGAATCCATGGAAGGTCATCATTGAATTAACTAGTTTTTGAAATAGTCTTTCTTTTTTTAGCTTAGCCCAATTCATGCATGATTCCGGATAATCCTCTTAGTTGGAAAACTAAATAGTTCGAAAGGCGTATGAATATACAACCTAGAGTTGTAGGAGAGAGAATAGACTATATTATGGAAGAGGTAAAGTATATATGCATTCAGGGGGGCCAAGTCAGGTTAGATCTATATCTTTAATGCCTATAAGACAGTCATCTTTTGTGTGGCTTTCTAAAGAATGATTTTAGAATCGGATTCAATAGAAAATGAGAAAATAGGCAAACAAAATAGAAGAAACAAATGTATATGGGATTTTTTTTATTCCTAAGTTAGATTCATTATCTAATCCGATATATAGAATTCCCTTCTATATGGAACTGGATTCCATATCTAGTTCTATGCAGCATATTGTTATCAATTGTATATCTTGATTTGATTCCTATTGGATTTGGATTAGTTCGATTTCAATAGGGGTTCTTCCTGTATTTCGTCTTTTATTATGTTAGATGAAGGGGAAAAAATGGGAACTCAAAGATATCGAAGAGTAAAAAAAAAGGATGGAATAAAAGAGTGATTGGTTGAAAAGAAAGAGAAATAGAATAATGAGAATCATATGGATTTACACAAACCTCTAATGATTAGAAACTAAAAACGAGATCTCGAAGTAATTCGAACGATTTCGATTATCATTTATTTGTACTTATTAGTTACTTCTACCCGATAGAGCTTAGAAGTTGGAAGTAATAATTTCTTGGTTGATTGTATCCTTAACCATTTCTTTTTTTTTTGACACGAGGAACTCATCATGAATCCACTAATTGCTGCTGCTTCCGTTATTGCTGCTGGATTGGCCGTAGGGCTTGCTTCTATTGGGCCCGGAGTTGGTCAAGGTACTGCTGCAGGACAAGCTGTAGAAGGTATTGCGAGACAGCCAGAAGCAGAAGGTAAAATAAGAGGTACTTTATTGCTTAGTCTAGCTTTTATGGAAGCTTTAACAATTTATGGACTGGTTGTGGCACTAGCGCTTTTATTTGCGAACCCTTTTGTTTAATCCTAAAAAAGAAAATGAGTCCTTTAGATTAGATACTTTTTTCTTTTTTTAGTACATTGGTATTTGCTTATGTAATTCTAAGTATATCAATACTTTACTTTACTCCTATTTATTATATTATTTCTTTTTTATATTATTCCGGAAATTTTGTATTTATCGGGACAGACAATACCCTAGGAACCCCAAGAAGGGCTGATTTGAGCATGATCAATTTAGAGGATATGCTCGCCCTCTTCCTTCCCGTCCTTAGTTTAGGACAGTGGAAAGTATTTTTCCTTTTATTTTAGGTTAGGAATTTTGGGAACATTTCAACAAAGGAGATCTTTCACAGGTCAAACGAGACCTAAGACTTAATCTAAAAGAAATTATTAGATTGAATCTATTTGCATTAAAAAAACCGATCAAAAAAGGACGAGCGAAGTAAGTAATCGAAAAACTTTCTTCTTTGTTCGTCCTATCTATAAGAGGAGAGCATATGAAAAATGTAACCCATTCTTTTGTTTTTTTAGCTCACTGGCCATTCGCTGGGAGTTTCGGGCTTAATACCGATATTTTAGCAACAAATCTAATAAATCTAACTGTAGTGGTTGGTGTATTGATTTTTTTTGGAAAGGGAGTGTGTGCGAGTTGTCTATTTCAAGAATAGATTGGATCTATCCGGCTGCACTTTAGAATATTTTTAGTATTTTTTTTTGATAAATAAGAAAAGGTGCACGATCTCGACGAATTACTTCTGAATAACTTCATAAATCATATGGAAGAACCATAGCATTTCGCGATTCATTGGTAAATTTACTTTGATTCTCTATAGACCAATAATGTGAGACCATTAACACGGTTAAAGCTAAACTGCTTGAAGTCCGGGCAAAAAGGGGTACTCTTTCTACAACTACATTAGTATTAGTCTCGAAATGCTTTAAACGGGAAATAGCTAGTGTAGAATTTATCTGATATAGAACACTCATATCGATAAAATAGTTTGAACTATTTACTAGAAGGGCACGCAGCCCTTTTTCCAATGCCAAATCGACGACCTATGTATAAAAAAAAGAGAAATTTTTTGGATTTGAAGAAAAAATAAAAGGAATTCTATCAATTTTGATTTTCCATTTATTTAGTTTGTTTTTCTTAATGAAATTTAAATTATTAACTAACAGAGCAAACACAAATAAAGAAACAACTTTGCTGACCATGATAGATTTTTATCTAGTTGGAAGAGTCCTCTTAATATTCATCTAGTCTTATATAAGTTTGGGTATATAGAAATACAAACAGAAAAGAGAGGATAGAGGATAGGCTCATTACATAAAAAAAAGATATGGAAATAGCCATAATACATAACAAAAAAGAAAAAAAGGAGCGGGAGAGCCCAATTGAATCACTGACTTCAACGCTAGCCCCTTCCCTTAGTCAAGTGACCCAATAAAGGAGTGAGTGAGAGCAGCTACAAGCTAGGGTAGGCAGGTTGTCCGACAAATGGCTTTCCTATCACTGAAATTCTATACTCTTTGAAGAAAGGAAAGAAGAATGCGGTAGGCAGACACTTTTCAAAGCAGGAACCAACGGAGTGGAGTAAAGAAAAGCACGGCGGATTCGGCCCCAAAAGATAGACAAATAGCAAAGATCACCAACACAAATTACACATAAGTCTTTTTAGATTCTAGAAAATATGACTTCTTCACTTCGACGAAAGATGGAGCCATTAAAAATACTCAAAACCAACTAGCATGAAAATCCAACTATTATCTAACTCAGTAACTACTAGGTAAGCTCCCTCAGTAAACAGGTCTCAGCTGATAAGTGTAGTATCCCTCCATCATACGGAGTACTAGGCGGCGGTGCTGAGACAGATGTTACCAAATTCCCCAAACTCCAAGTGCATGCCAATTTGATCTACGTGGCGCCGACCGACGCAGAACCATACCTTGGCCCTTTGCAATATGTATATTCCCCGAGGAAGGAAGGCTTGACATGAATACAGCTTAGTAGCTATCCATTCTTTCACACTCCGACGGCACACGCCATAATCTTTCATCAGAAGGAGCTTCATCATCATATCATATGGTAAGGGGCATACGGCGAATTTGTAGAGGGACGGGTAAGGCAGTTCTGTGTTGAAAATTTGCATATCTCCATGATCAGGATCTCTGGCCAAAGGATAATCACAAATCACCAGCTGATAAGCAAGCAAATAGAGTTGTCTCTTTCGAGTCAGCATCCTAGTCTCCATTTCAGATTGTAACAGAACTGGTTGGTCTCTGGCACTTTGTGAGTGGAGGTCCTCCGAAACAGGAATAGACTGGCACTAGGCGGAAGAGGAAGAGAAACAGAAGCGGAGACTACCTAATCTAATAAGTGTCTGGTTTCATCGAATAGGGATGCTCGCTTAAGTCTACTTGTACTTGAATTCCGCATAGCCCGTTCTGCTAAGAAATATGAGCTGTTGTTCTTATATGAGCTGTTGCTCTTAAAATCATTCCTTATGAGCTATGGCAAGTGAGCTGAGTCTAGTTTACTCGCCTTCTCCATCACTAGATGAGTGGGCAGTGCCGGACTCGAGGGATGGGATTCCCGACCGAATTGGAAGCATAAAAGCGCCATTCCGAGATTGATAGATATATCAATCTAAATAGGAATTGGAATAGGAGAAGAGCTAATTGGGATTGGAGAAGAAGTTCCTTTGGAATGGAATTGTAGAACAAGTAGACAGGATTTCTACGAAACAGGATAATCCGTTGATTGGGAACAAGTCCGGATTGGATTCCTGCGTCACGGATCAGTAGCAGCAAGTAGATCAAAGCTAGTTCGGTAACATAAGCTCGGGAACAGGACTATTTGCCGGGGGATGATCACTTGGTTCCGTAGGTTTCTTGATCTCATATCTATGGGCCAGTCCGATCCGAAAGGAGGAATGATGGTAGATACCCACTAGATAGCCGTCTTCCACTGCCTCGAGTCCAATCTCTCTCTATTGGCCAGAGGTGTCCAACACCTTCAGTACCGTTCTTTGGACGAGAGAAGCCTTATCCTTCATACTTTCTGGACGTGTTGGTTTCCAATCTGACATTTTATCAGAAGGTTCTGCCAATTTATCCCTACTGTAGTTTTGTGTCGCTTGCTCTTGTTTGCTGCTGACCTCTATTTTCTTTCCCTCGATTAAGAGGCTAAATGAACTGGGTGCTCGAAAGTTTGTTGTGTCCGACGTCGCTCGGTTGTATACCGTACGTTCGTGCTCTGGAGTTCATGCCTACAGGGGAGTGTTCAGCATCCGCGAATCGAGTCACTGAAGGTTACAACAAGAAATTGAAGAGGATGGTCGAAAAGATGAACCAGGAGATGGGTCCAGAGAGCAAATTTGTGTACGTAAATACGAAGGAGTTTGGCAGCGCCGAAGCAGAGGAAGGAACCCGAAGCAATGGAAAGAACGACGACCTAGGAGGTAGTAGTAGTACGAAGCCGGAAGGTGGTTTGATTCAGAAGTTGAGTGAGGAGGCTTCGACCGTCGCCACAAAGATTCTTATGAGGCATGCTTCTGACGGGCTGCCACGCGGGAGGTACTGGAAGACTTTTCAAAGGGCTAAGTATAGGCACCGGGAAAGAGTGGGGGGTTGAAGTGGAGTTGCCACGACGATTTCTGGTAAGTCGATTGCGGAGGAACTGAGAGGGAGAAGGCCGGGCTTCCCAGATTGTGCAAATTAGCCATTCCACTTCGGGGCCGTGTGCACATAGCATGGAGGCGATGCCTTATGCCGTGGCGTCAATTCTAGCTTCTGATGCGGGAGCTTCTAGCTGTTCGCTTTTAAATTGGCACTTTGAGGGCGGAGCGTGAATTAAGTAAAGGCTTATTTGTTCCTGAATGTTTCATTTTTATTAACCAAAACCAACATTTATCATACTTGCAACTAAGACCTCGAATGTTTGGAAAAGACGATGTCGACAAAGCGGAGTTTTTTAATGAAATAAAAGACATTTGCAAGTGCTGGCCTGGCTTACACCCGGGGAATTGTCAGTAAATAAGGCGCCAGGAGGTTGTGCAAGCACTAGAAATGACGAGCATGGAGAGGTCAATCTTGGTAGTCAGGTCTGGTAGAGCAATCTCAAATTATCATATAGAAATGTTATGATTTCGGTATTGATCAAAAGGTGCTGGGACCTTAGGGGATACATTAGTGCCATGTTCTATTGCGGAACGGTCGTATCCTGGTAACCTAGCCCCCGTAAGAGCTCTACCTAATCGTCGACATAATGGGTAGAAGGCAGGCTGTGCTTATTTCTCGGCAAATAGCTGAGTCGACACCTCGAGGTGCCAACTCAGCTCTTCGTAGATAAAAACAAGTGTTCAGTGGATCAAACCCTGTATTAATGGTTCTGGCAGGCTGCTGGCGTGGGACTTCTTTCGCTAGAAACACTACAACAATAGAAGCACCCTTCTAGAGATAAGAATAGCAAATGTTTTGAGGCACTGATGGAAGCATGCCAAGGTGAAGTTGACGATCTCTTTAGCGTTTATCCTTCTCTTTATCTTGCCCTGTGTGCTCATGCTGTGAGTGCCGCAGGATGGTTTAGTTCTGATCGAGTGCTTGACCCCTTGAGGAGGGCATATTCTTCAGCATCTCTCTTGTCGGATCGTATCCCCGTGACCACGTCGTTAAAGAGACAGTCTTTCTTTGGCCCACCGACGTCGGACACTCTTCTGAGCCCCTAGATTCGCCGAAGGATGAGATCTTGCCTATGCTGTAGTGTAGGATGAACAGGAAAGTTCTCCTCCATTGAGACCCGGAAAACTACTACTTTTTCTTATTGAAAAAAAGAGCTTTGTTATCTTACTTGCTGGCTAGTAAACGCTACCCCTACCCTTGAAAACTTGTTTACTTTTGAGGGCCGGAGTTTACTTAAATTCAAGAGGGACTTAAAGGATTTCTAACTTCACTGTCCTGCTTACTCATTGGATGAATTGACAGAGTCTCTTGCCCTTTACCTTGGATATACACAAGATTGCTCATTCGCTGTAACCACTAGTTCTAGAACTGAATAGGAAAAGCTATATGGCACTCAAACAGAATGGATAGCAACTGAAACTCCAAGAGGTAGTATACTAATATACTTTTTTTCCTAAAAACCTAAGATGCCTATTGGTCTAAGCTTTATATCTATCCTATCGCTCTCTTGCTTAAATTCACTTCCTTCCTTAACTCAGATCTAAATGGCTTCCTTTGGATCGACATGCGTAGAAAGAGGTAAAAGCACGGGCATGGAAAAGGGATTATATGGCGTGCTGGGCTGGATGAAAGAAGCAACTACGCCTACAATGAGAATAGCGGGACTCCCACTAGCTGACAGAGAACTCCCAGCCAAAATGAAACTGGACTTCCAGCAATAGCAGCAATGTCACTAGAACCTTTCATACTGGAGAATAACTAGAAGTTTATGGGGAATACAACCCTTAAGGTTTGGCTATGATTCTAAATCAACCATGCTTACTAAACAACTCAATCATGCACTCGTAATGCTCCATTCGAGGCGTAATACCAGAATCTTCACTCATCGAGAACAAGTATCTTTGACCTAGATTAACATATCCTTCACAAATACAAGCTAGCAAGGCATCTGGATAACTTACAAGATAAGTTTATGCGTGCCACCTATCATTTGATACTGCCTGATCAAGTCTTTGCTTTGGATCAAGTATGTTTAGAAAAAGGAATATGCACAGGAAATCAAGCAAGAGGATGCGGACAGTAACGATCGCGTAAAGGAGGGCCCGCTTACTAATACGGAGAGGGTTCCGCATGAAAAAGACAATCCTAAACTTCTTCGTTTCGTTGGTTTTTCCAAGGTCTTTTAAATTATCTTTTTTTTGAACATGAACGGAAGTAGCGTAGGACACCCAATCCTCGGTCAAACCTCTACTTCAATGAACCACGTCGCGTTCTTTATCTTTCTCACTCGTCGTTTCGTTGGAAAAACCCACGCCCAATATCATATTGACTCTCTCTCGTCCAATAAGAGTTTCCGAGAGTTACTTTATTCAAATTCTCTCCTTTCCAAAGCTCCACAAGGCTGACAAAAAGAGTAATAGGACAACAAGCAATCTTGCTTTCATTTATTTTGAGTTCTTTCTTTGTTGAGATGGAAATCGACGTTCTTTTGAAAAGGGCTAGGTAGTTTGCACGCAGGCTTCTTCATGAAAGGTCAAAAATAGACTTTGATTTCATCATCAAAAATGACTAGTCGTTCGTTTGAAGCCTTAAGAAACCAAAGCGGCAGTTTTTTTTTCCGAATGACCTGATTTCGAGAATCAACTAACCAACAAATCCGTAGCCCAGGTGATTCGCTGCCTCCCTCTCGCCAAACCAAAATGGGATGAATCTTCTCATGCAGCTTTTTTCTTATTCAGGGCGCTGCGAAGCATCAAGGCAAGGGGGTAAATAAAAAAAGGGGGAAGAGGAGTTGTCACGATAGAAAAGAGAAATGACTATAAGGAACCAACGATTCTCTCTTCTTAAACAACCTATATACTCCACACTTAACCAGCATTTAATAGATTATCCAACCCCGAGCAATCTTAGTTATTGGTGGGGGTTCGGTTCGTTAGCTGGTATTTGTTTAGTCATTCAGATAGTGACTGGCGTTTTTTTAGCTATGCATTACACACCTCATGTGGATCTAGCTTTCAACAGCGTAGAACACATTATGAGAGATGTTGAAGGGGGCTGGTTGCTCCGTTATATGCATGCTAATGGGGCAAGTATGTTTCTCATTGTGGTTCACCTTCATATTTTTCGTGGTCTATATCATGCGAGTTATAGCAGTCCTAGGGAATTTGTTTGGTGTCTCGGAGTTGTCATATTCCTATTAATGATTGTGACAGCTTTTATAGGATACGTACCACCTTGGGGTCAGATGAGCTTTTGGGGAGCAACAGTAATTACAAGCTTAGCTAGCGCCATACCAGTAGTAGGAGATACCATAGTGACTTGGCTTTGGGGTGGTTTCTCCGTGGACAATGCCACCTTAAATCGTTTTTTTAGTCTCCATCATTTACTCCCCCTTATTTTAGCAGGCGCCAGTCTTCTTCATCTGGCTGCATTGCATCAATATGGATCAAATAATCCATTGGGTGTACATTCTGAGATGGATAAAATTGCTTCTTACCCTTATTTTTATGTAAAGGATCTTGTAGGTCGGGTAGCTTCTGCTATCTTTTTTTCCATTTGGATTTTTTTTGCTCCAAATGTTTTGGGGCATCCCGACAATTATATACCTGCTAATCCGATGCCCACCCCGCCTCATATTGTGCCGGAATGGTATTTCCTACCGATCCATGCCATTCTTCGCAGTATACCTGACAAAGCGGGGGGTGTAGCCGCAATAGCACCAGTTTTTATATCTCTCTTGGCTTTACCTTTTTTTAAAGAAATGTATGTGCGTAGTTCAAGTTTTCGACCGATTCACCAAGGAATATTTTGGTTGCTTTTGGCGGATTGCTTACTACTAGGTTGGATCGGATGTCAACCTGTGGAGGCACCATTTGTTACTATTGGACAAATTTCTTCTTTCTTTTTCTTCTTGTTCTTTGCCATAACGCCCATTCCGGGACGAGTTGGAAGAGGAATTCCAAAATATTACACGGAATAGACTCATCGCACCGGATCAGTCTCTTAGACGGATGAGACTGATCACACCTGATCAGTGATCAATTCTGGCACAATGAATTTACGAGTTATTTTACACAATGAATTTACAAGCAGATGAGGTAGACCTATCTCCTGAAAAGAGTTCAGTAAACAAGGGAACGAAGCGACCGATAACGTCCCCTCGGGGAGGAGAAGGGATTGACTTCGGCTCCTATTATCTTTGTTTACCAATCTTCAAATTGGTGAATTGGTTAATAGGAAGTGCGCGCTAGCACGCTTCATATTTCTAGTAACAAGGGCGGGCCGGGCCGTTGCTTGCTTGTTTGGTCGTTAGATCAGAGGGCGCTCATCCCTTGCTCGGTCCCTGAAAATGAGATAACATAGGCTTTTGATATCTGCTCTGTCAACAAGCCCTGGTTCAATCCCTGCTTCTTCCAGGCCTTATCCCGAAAGAGGTAAACAATTCTTTTTTGTCATTTTGTTCACTGGTCTTCACTTCAAGCAATTCCATTAGTCCAAGTCTGCTGCAATTGGTAATAGGGGATAAGCAATTGGTGGTCGTAGGCTCACTCACCTCTAGCTCTTTTTCTTTGCGATGACCCCGTCCTTGTATCCGTCCTCTAGCATCTATCTTCTCCTGTATGTAGCAGCAGTGGCATTCGACTTTGAAGTACCAGGAAAGGCAGATAAGTTTAGCCTCAATAGAAATATCTTTATAGCCTGAAGTTGGCTTACTTAATTCCTTTGAGCTTCCCCCACTATTTAGTTCGTTTTCCGGTAAGCTAATATGGGCGCAGGTCTAGTTAACGTTCAAGCAGAATCCCCATCAGACTCTCGTTTGTTGGTTGGGATGGGATCTTAGGAGAGAAAGGAAAGCCCTGAAACAAAGTGAGCCTACGGGAGGGTGTAAAAATGCCTCAAAGCCTGTGAAGCAAGTTCTAAAGAAAGTTTGAAAGCTCACTGCGGAAAGGGTTTTTACCAGCTAGTCAGATTGCCCCATTACGGGTGTGTTACGCCAGAAAGTTCCTCAATCCTGTGCCTGTTCCCGAGCGAGTCAGTCCCATTTCGATGACGAACGACACGATCCTCCATAGAGCTTCCCATTTTACATTTCTCCATCGCGAGAGATTCTCTCCAGCCACAGGTTCCCCAGTGGTACGTCCGGGGTCGGTTCAATCAGTGCGCTATCAGTCCAGTACCATTAGCTCTCCAAGGGTAGCAATCCATTCTTTCCGGGCAAGCCAGTTCAGTTCCTTTCTGGTAACAAGAGATCCCATATCAGATTAAGTAAAGGGATTACCTAGCTAGCGCATATCGAAGAGTTGGAGACTTCCTGCCACTATAGAAAAAAGCCGTTGATGGATCAATTTCTGTAGGTGGGTCTCGGATCGAGACATTCGGATTTGCCGATGAAGAGTACTGCCTTGGAGGGGTAGGGGTTGTAGGGGAAGAACCAACCTTTTCGGGTTACGGGAAGTCCTATCGATTAAAGCAAGAAGAAAAAAGTAAAAACAACAACCTACCGACCCAGCGCAGTGCCTATGAAGAATAGTGAATGTAGACCGGATAGGAATAGGACTCTTTAGGCGGAGTGGCTTTCTTGGAGGCCTGTCTTCTTCGAAACTCGAAATTCGTTTTTTCAAAAGAAACAGGGCTATAGCCTTTTTAAGGCCAATTGACATTGACTTTTGTTTTGATAGTTCCAGTTGCTTACGAAGATCCAAGTCCAGCTACTTACGAAGAAGGGCAGACAGACTACGCCACTCCCATCCCTGCGGACAGACTAACTAAGCGTGGTAGTCGAGTGAACGGGCTATCAAAAAGCTCTCGTTTTGTTGCGAGCTCCTGGCAAGATAGTCAAGTAAGAAAATAGACCATAAGCCATCCTTTATCTTGTAGCCTGTCTAAGAAAGTAACAATAAATAGCTCATAGTTTCCTTGCTACTGCCCTAAGAGTTGTTCTTCTATCATCAGCGAGAGTTTACTTTGCTGTCGATGCAGGCAATAATAGATAGATTTCTGTACATAGTTGGGATAAATAAATAATAAATGGATTCCTCCCCTCTTTTTAGCCTTATCCGCTCTTGAATGTTGGTATCGATTTGATCATGCCGGAATAAGAGCTAGGTAATGGATCTTCTCCAGATAGAAGTAAAGGTTACGTGGGAAATAAAGGAATCAGTAGCAGTCGCTGGAAAAAAAGTAGGTAAAGCAAGCAAGGAGGGAATCCAGCTTATTGGCCATTCTCCAGCGACTCTCAGAACGGTTGTCGGGCCTTTGCACTGGTCAACAAAGCCACAGGCCAAGCCATCAAGCATGGCGTAGGGTATTGGATAGGCTGGTCCGCTGGTCGAAGTCATTGCAGGGTGTGCTACAGACAGCTATTGTTCAAGGTCATTTCCTTTCTCTCGTCATCACGCCAACATACACAAGGCTTGCCTTCACAGGGCCCCACCTTGACTTGCCATCATGGCTACACTCTTTTCATCAAAGCAACTCTTCTTATCTTAAGAAGACCCCTATCGCTTCTTCTTTGATCAATAAGCACTGGACTTTCCGCCTTGATCGTAGTAGTATGCTGAAGCAGCTCAAGATAAAAGCCCTGTTTAGCCATGGTCAGATTTCGGTAGACTAACTTGGACACGGGATTAGGAAATTCCACCCTTTTCCACCGGCTCCAGGACAAGAGGGTACCGACGAGTATCGGCGACCCTGCACGAGAATAGAACCAATACCAATAGTTTTGCTTATTTGAATTCTTCCATTATCTATCAAAATAGGAAATCTAAATAGATACGCGAAGTGGTGCCCTTGCTTCTGGATTCAAATCCATAGGGGTAGGCAGGAGGGGAGCGAAAAGATAGATACGTTAATGTTTCCACCTACTCTCGAGTATAGCACAGGGCTGAGTTAAGTATAGTATAGGGATGATCCACTCGTCGTAAGATCCTGATGGGCCATCACATCCATCCCTTGATGAGTAGATCATTCGTGTCTTACTGGTCAAAGGTAAGTAAGAACCTCTTGATATCGGGAAGTGCAAATAAATAATAGGTCAGTCTTGCTGTCTCAAATAGGGATTGAGTGCCTGTGGAGAAGAGATGGGTTGGTTTGATTGAGGAAAGAATAGGAAAAGAAGGAAGAAGGATAGCATATTGACCGTGCTCTGCGAAGTTCGGTGGAAGTCAGCTGGAATCGTACCCAGCAAGGTTCTATTAATTGGTAAACTACTTAGTAGCCGTAGCCAACCCCTGATTATAGGCAAGCCCTGCTCTTGTATATCGATAAAGAAAGGGAGAGTTTACTGACGGCACATTTGCGTCCAGCGGAATCGATCATCGTTCCCCCACGACCAAGACCCAATTCAATATCTTATCTTAATAGGAAGAATGTCTTGATCCGCCTCGTATATCTATCATTTGTGTTGATCTGGAATCGAGATTGGAATGCCTTGCTCTGCCTAATCGTGAATAGTATATGCCTCATCCCGCTAGCCAGATCTCTACCGTCTTATTGATCGAAAGCTAGGGATACTTATTTATTTTCTTGATGATTGAAAAGCTAGTTTGAATTCGTTGATCTGCCGATACCGGGCCCCATTTCACTGGCCAGCGAGCTTGTGTATTACTTTGCAAATGAAGCGTATCTCTTTGATTTACTTCTGTTGATGTCTCGAACCGCTTAGCGGTTAGTTTTAGTTAAGGATAGCAATGCTATTGTCCATTCCGTCTAGCCGCTATTGTCCAATTATAGTACAGTGTCAGTTAGGACGGGCCTGCCCCTGCTTGCTTCCTCGAGAGTGAGAGAAGGAAGTCCTAGAGAGGGGCACTATTTCTTCCGAGAAGTGCAAGATGGGGAATAACCTATTGTATTGATATCGCTGAGTCAAGATAGAAAGGAGCCTTATTTCTATCAGCTAGTGCAAGCTAGGTTGTTTGTTTTGGGCACAAAGCCTTGCTCTCCCCAATCAAGGTATAATAGTTGGGCGGCTAGTGCTGCAAGCAAGCAATCAGCATTTCGTTCACTTACACTTACACTTAGTGAATATAGAACTGTGATCGGTGACGCTAAGTCAGCTAGTTATTGTCTCTTCTCCCTATTTATTTTATTAAAGACCCTAAGGAAGTGAAGGATCGCGGACCACCTATTTTTCATCAAAGCCCCTTACCCTTGCTTCTTTCCCTTTAAACTCTTTGGTACACGCTTTATCGAGACTAGGATTTCTGTCTTACGCCGGGTGAAACCTATACTCTTTGACCTACCCCAACAAGCATTTTAGGCGAATTCTTTTCCTTTCTACTCAAGGAAATTGAGGATCCTATCCTATTTGATCGATCGCTCAGCCTCTGTAGTCCACTCTTTCAATATAGGAAAGGAAGTAGAGAAAAGGATGCAAGCCCAAAGTCTAGGAAAAGCATCTCATTTCCTGGCAAAAAAGCAATCCACTGTGTCGAGGAAGGGAAGAAAGGCTCTGCTTTTGGTATTTATTTATCAAAGAAAGACACATTTAAGCGAGCGTGGCAAGGGACTAAGTTTTTGTTGTCGCGGGCGCTAAAAAGCATTGGCGGATGCGCATATTTATTAGTTTCGTTTGTTTACAAGTAGGAATTCAAAGATAGCTATTTTAGAGAAAGACCGGAATAGGCAGTCACAGATGTAAGTAGAAGTTTTAGAAGCAGGTAAGGTTTATGCACGACGAGATATGCTAGCTAGAGCTACTTGGTAGTAGAAGAGGAATAGCTTGTGCTTTTCGCGGGATAGCTTCTAAGTATAGACATTCACAGTAGGCACGAATGGGATAGTTTGAGTTGGTTTCTCGCCAAATAGATTCAAGGATAACTCGATTTGATACTAAACTTAGTACGAGAAGGTGCTTAGAACACATACGGGATCAGATAAGGCTAGCAGCTCTAGTATTGGTAATAAATCTTACAAGGGAATACTAGATACACCAGTTGTGGTAAGTCAATTCATTCAGGATGCTCGTAAGTCTCGTGAATCCAATAATAGGGCTTTAGTAGAGGCGCGAAGCGTGGAGATTGATAAATAAAAAGGACACACAGTACCAGACCAAGTAACAAGATCAGCCTTACCAAAACTGGATTTTCCAAAGAAAGAGGGTGATGAGTGGGTGATTCAATGTAACCATTACTTTTCTCTCTGCCCAGTTCCTGATACAAACAAGACCCATATGGTAGTGTTGCACTTTAGTGGGAAAGCCAGTTCATGGTATAGAGGCTAGAATCTGACCCATGATCACCCCTGATCTAATTGAACTGGTTCAGAGGGTATTCCCAGATGCTAGCAGCCTCACCTCACTGCTGCTGAGGAATGGAAGAGATTGTACCAAGTCCATAATGGTAAAGATTCCACACAGAAGGGTCAAATCAAGGGCCTTAGCTTGGGATCTCCTGACTTACCTGAGCACTATTTTATCACTGCCTGCTTGAGTTGAGGGAAGACATCAAAGACCTTGTCATGGCAATGAAGGCAGTAAGCTTGATGCATTTTATCCAAAGACATGGAGGTGGCAATTTCTTATCAAAAGAAAAGAAAGAAAAGCAGTTTCAAGCCTAACAACCTTCTTACATACCCTAGCCAGAATAAGGGAATTATGGTCAAGGGAAAAATGAAAGAGCATAAGCCAGAAAATGGAAACTCTCAGAATAGGAATGAAGTATGGGAAGAAATAAGAGCCTTAGGCCTGTGCTTGACATGTGTTGAGCTACCCTGGTCATCAGTGCAAGGTGAAGATGAACATAGTAATAGGTGACAGTGAAGAGAAGGAAGATGAGAGATACGTTCCTTAGAATTAGAAGTCGTCTTCAACTTTCTTCCAGGAAAGCCTTTCACCGAGCGAGCAGCTAAGCCTATGCCCTCAGACATTGATTGCTATACAGAATTTAGCATAAAGTACTTGAATATTGATTATTATTCTGAGGCTGAGAGAGCAAGTAACTTAATGAAGCAAGACTTCGAAGAAAAGGAGAGAATAAGTGTTGTGTTTCAAGTAGTAGTTGATAAAGTATCAAGTAGAGAAGTTCTTCCTAGCTTCTTTTCCAGCAAGAAAACGTATTGTTCATACGAAAAGCAAAGTACTTTCTCCAACAGAAGAGGAATTCAGCAATCAAGTCTACTAATACAAGTCTGTAGTTTGAGTAGTTGTTTTTTCAGCCGATTCTCCGAAATTGAAGACAATTATCCTCACTCAAACTTCAAAAAGTCCTTTTTTCTTTTTCTGATGTAAATTCTGTCTGTCTCCTTTGTCCTTCCTAACGCTAGTCTAGTCTCCTTCGTTCCACTCGTCCTTGCTTTTTTTTTTCTTCTTCCTATCGTCAAAGAAATAGGTTCAGTGGTTCGACCTCCCAAAGGTTAAAGAAAGACATCGATATTAACCCTCCGGATGATGATATGCCCCAACCATCTATACCCCATGGTTCGTTACTCGGGAATTCGGAGAGGTCAGATGAGATAGATGGGTGTGTTCAAAATGGAATGATCCCCTTTCTCATGTTTGAATTTATGTTGTCCACAAACGAATAAAGAGTCCGAAAAGACGTACGCATAACAGACTCGGTACCTAGGTCAATGGGTTCAGTGGAGAATTGCGTATAGAAAGGAGCAAGAAAACGTATGCGCTTTAGCAACAAAGCGCTCATCCCTTGTTCTTTCGCTTGGAAGCTCAATCCCCTCGCTTCTTCTTTCGCTTCTACGCTCGTGCTTTCAGCAAGTTCGTACCAGTCGTCAGTCAAGGAGGGAGCTCCAACCTCCGCGCCTAGCCACAACCTAAACGCTGGTTCTATCCCGGCCAAGCAAGCAAGGGGAACCCGGTGGGAAGAGGGAAAGAAAGATCAGGGGAAGAAGCGGGGTAGAGGAATTGGTCGACTCATCAGGCTCATGACCTGAAGACTGCAGGTTCGAATCCTGTCCCCGCCTAATCACGTCAGATACTTGTACGAGTCCTGATCACCTGGGTAAAAGAATCTATGTTCAAGTCGCCTGCCTAACAAATAGACGACTGCGTACTGTAGTTAGTCTGTTCCGTTGGTCCGATCCGAAAGTGTTGCTGTGTCAAATAGATATTGTGTGGGTGTTCAGTCTCACAATATCCTCCTTTTTGGTTCTGGCTGGTTAGAGCAGAGGACTTAAAATCCTCTTTTGCTTAGGACTAAAAATCCTAACAGAGTGGTTCGAATCCACCTCAGAACGAGAGCGAGCCTGAACGAAACCTAACGCTGCGCTTGACTGGGAAGACTGCTGCGCTCCCTGCGGGTAATAGCAAGAGAGTGAAGAACGAACGATCCTCAAAAAAGTAAGCAGTGAATGAGTCCGACTCGAGTTCGTGGGTCAAAGGCGAAAGGCAGATTCGGAAAGGATAGGATCCTCCTATCATGATGATTAAGGGAAGAGTGAATTGAAAGAGATAGAGATGGTTCTTTTGTTCGGGAGACAACCATTGTAGATTCCAGCCGAGAAGACCAGGAAAAGAGAAGGATAAAGAATGTCATATATCTCAGGAGCTAGATCACTTCCCGATGAACAAGTAAGAATTGCCTCAACAAAAATGGATGGAATTGGACCGAAAAAAGCCATTCAGCTTCGTTATCGATTAGGTATCAGTGGGAACATCAAGATTCATGAGTTAACTAAGTATCAGATCGACCAAATTGAACAAATGATAGCTCAAGATCATGTTGTTCATTGGGAATTGAAGAGGGGAGAACGAGCAGACATCGAACGATTAATTTCTATTTCTCGTTATCGTGGAATTCGTCATCAAGATGGATCGCCATTACGCGGTCAACGAACTCATACTAATGCAAGGACTGCTCGCAAGCAAATTCGGAAATGAAAGAAGGCTACCGAAAGAACAAGCAACGGATTGAGCGCTCATCCCTTGCGCCTGCGCATACGTTTTCTTGCTCCTTGCAAGTCAAGTAGAGTAGTACTTGTCTGATCAATCACACTGTTCAATAGTTCTTTTTTTATTTTTCGTTCGATGTCTTGAACCGCTTACTAATCACGTATACGTATAGTAGGCCCCCTTCGCCACTCCACGTCTGGCCCGTCTTGGTCTCGCTCACTTCGCCCGCCTATCGTATCGGTTCGGCTTCGTCCGTCAAGCGACAGCTTCACTATCGCTCATGACTGGTAGTTGTCTCTATCTCTATGTATATGTAGTAGTCGTAGTCGGCCTTTGTTAAGCTTCGCCAGAAGCGACTAGTCGCTTCCCGAATGCCTCTTTCTTGTACTAATTAATGTGTATGGTCTAGTCTTTCCAATGCCTCTTTCCTTGCCGCCAACGCACGCTAGATGGAGAGTAAGCAAGCTACCTTGCTTGCATTCGTTAAACGGTAGCTTCCGCGCCCTTCCTGCCTGCAGAAATTTATGTGAATGATCGTGTCTTCGACATCAATTTCAGTCTGATTAGATATGTCATTGAAACAAATCTGTTTTGTCTTTGTTTTATTTTCGGATGATAAGGATGAGCCAGCCGATCCTAACATAATTTTGGAGGAGCCGGACGACGAAGCCTCAAAATCTGATAAGGATGTCTCCGACGCGACCGGACTGCAACTATATATGGGGTCCGGAGGGAAAAAAAAGATATGCTGTTTCCTATCAGTCCCAAGCGGATACCCCCCAGCTTCCACGGTCCGCTTACCGAGGAAGAGATGCGGGAGGACCCAGGGCCAGAGCAAGTTGGGTTGGGGTATAGAGCCGTAAGCGCGGTGGGGGTGACAGAGGATGTGCTCGTACGGTTCATAGTTGGGTATGATATTCTCGTGGATTGTTGGGAACGTCCTCTATATTCGAAATATGCCTTTCTAGGAGCATTACGATCTGCAGCTCAAATGGTCTCTTATGAAGTCTCTATTGGTCTTATTCTTATTGTGCGCCTTGTGAGCACGTTTGGATCCGCGAAGGCAATCGCTCGGATCTTCCCCTAACCCAACCCGGGAACGGACCGGAGGGAACCGCAGCATGAGGAATGTCCGCGTCTCGTCGCAAGGCTCGTTTTGAGGGGTCATAGGGCGGGCAGTGCAGTCCGGGGCACAAGGGTCCTGGTACTACCCAGGTGCGAAGAACCCCGGAGGTGACTGCAATGAGCAAAAATGTCACTCACCGGCCTAAACGACGAGCAAACACTCGAACGTGAGAGCAAGGGATCACCCAACCCAACGAATGGACGAGCTCCAAGGAGGGAGGCAAGAACCATGCTTTCAGAGAAGTGGCGGTCCGAATCCACTCTGACAAAAGAAAATAACTGACTAAGCCGTAAGGGGGGCTCCACACGGGACGGGGCCAAGGCCTTCATGTATGGGTGACAGATCGGCCATAGGAGTACTCCGGGATATACACCAGGGCAACTAATGTCGAGCATACGATGATGCCGCCCGTTTTCATTTCGTGAAAGTCCCCGGCAGAGGAAAGGGCTGTAGGTGATGGCGCGTTCTGCTTCTTAGGGCTAGGGCGATGAAATCGTTCCTATGGGATCGTGCGTGGCAGCTGGTATAGATGATGATGAAAGGCGGGCCGCTTGAACCGGGACCTATTCTCATAATAGGCAGCAAGCAAAGCTAAATAGGAAAGGGGGCGACGCTGCCTTTTTCGTCAAAATAAAAAAGGGTGGAATGTGGAGCTAATATGGCTGGCTACAAGTATAGCCAAAGAAAGATGAGACGAGACGGACTGTCAGAGGACGCAGCGGGACTACCAGGGGAAAGCCCGCCCCCGCTAGCTAACATAGATATCTATTCTCGGTGCGCATATTCGAGATTTAGAATCTCTTTCCGACCAGGCCAGGCCGAATCGGGCCACCACTTGGGATGGGAATGGCTCAGCCCACATGCATCATTTGATGAAAGCACTCCAGTCCAGTCGCCTCCGATCAGTGGCTTGTCAACCACCGGACCGTAGCTCCTCACCGAATGCCCCTGCGTTGGGGCAACACAGCACATGACTAGTTCGCTCAAGGACCACACCCTCTCGAGAGCAGGATGCCGGCCGAGATGGAGCACCAACCTAGACTTTCCTTGGGCTTGCCCCAATAAAGGGCGGGCGCCGAAAAGGAAGCAGTGACGCCTTTTCGACGAAAGCTTAGCTTGGTAGGCGCTGCTTACTCACCCTACTCCCTTAGACAATGCAATGCTCTGAACACGAAAGTTTGCAGTTCAGCCCTCTTCTCCCATGCAGAGTCGCAGGCAGCGCCTCGGATAAAAGCACGGACGAGCCACATGCAGGGAAACTTGCACGTGTGGTTCTGGCCGGGGACCCCGGTATACTGTACTAATATGTGTAGGTCCCTGTAATTCGAGTGAGATTGTCATGGCGCAAAAGCAGATATGGTCCGGTATTCCCTTGTTCCCCGTATTGGTTATGTTCCTTATTCCTCGTCTAGCAGAAACTAATAGAGCTCCGTCTGATCTCCCAGAAGCGGAAGCTGAATCAGTTGCAGGCTATAATGTAGAATATGCGCGGGATGCGATCCTTAATAGTTCACTGTTGGCGGAAGCCAATGTCTCGGGACTCATTCTGACTTAAACAAGGGGTGGGTCTTTACCAACTTCCAAATCCAAGATTTAGGGAAAAAAAGAGGGGCACTCTTCATTCGAAACTCATGAAGAGGTTTTTGCCTTTTTATCAAAAAGGGGAGTTGGGTAAAGCAAACTCCCTCCTTGGACGAGCACGGGGCTTAGTCAAGTAGAACCGGGTTGCGCTGCTTGATGCTCCGATCGAAAACAAATCAGTGGGGCCATGCCGGTACGACGGAATATGCGTTAGAAAGGTCAATCCCTCCCCCCCTTTCTTTTTTTTTAATGAAAAACCGGGCCGAACTTATATTATAAAAAGCAGCCCACCCGCTTCCATAGAACAATATCGCGGCAACGTAGACCTAAGTGGATTTATTGGATCCTGGGGAACCATCACAAGTACGGCCGGCCTATAGAACGAGAATGCCGTGTCGTCCAGCGGAGCTTAGAAGAAGGTGACTCGGAGCCTAAGGAAGGTGACTCGCGCAGACAGCTGACTCCTTTTCAATAGAAAGGAATAGCCAAACCTACCCAGCTGGCTGGTCAATCTCAGTGATCTTATCGGCCGGCAAAGCGGAGACGGACGACCACGGTCCCGACCTTACCAGCACCGTAGGTTTACTAATCAATGAAGCCCCTCAACCTACTATCTTTTCTTACAAACTCAACCAAGCCTAACCAAACCCCATGCTAACGACATGTTCTTGATATTGATTGAGTTGGAGGGAGTCAGAGACTACCACGGAATCCTTCCATAGTCACCCCGGTGACCTTCGTCACCAAAGCGTCACGACAGTTTCAAAGACCCCTCATCTCCAGTGGGGATCAGTCGGAGCACGTAGGAATGCCGACCACTACATAAGCCACGTCTGGCTGAGGCGAGCAGCAAGCGGGGGGGAGTCTTTTGAAGTACAAGAACGTTGGGGTGGGACGCTAGTACTTAAACTAGGGTTGCTTCTTAGCGCTAATCTTGCGTTTTCAGCAGTTAGTTGTAGCGCGCCTTCCCTCCTTCTCTCATTTCGGAAAGATTTGGCAGTATTTTCTTATGATGACCTGGTCGAGAGAGTACGAAACATCGGTGTAAAAGATTGAGTGGGATGGTTATGGTTATAGTAAGGGGCGAACCAAGTGCTTGCGCGAAGAAGCGAATCAATCAGAATGGAGAGGCGAAACTCAACAAAAATGGAAAAGGGAACTCGACCGACTATCATGAGCGAAGTGAGGGAATTCCTTCTGATTGGGTCCCTTAGGGGAGAGACAGAAGGTATTATTAAATAGAATCAGATCTTTGACGATCCAGTATTAGCTAGTAAGTGTATGGACTCAGACTTTGATGACTCCCTAGTGGCCAGGGAAGCGTTAGCTTCACCCTTTGAACGTCTCATTTACTCTCTCTAGCTCTCGACTTTACGTATAGGAATTTAAGGTACATTGGTCGATGAAAGTGAACATCTATCTTATCTTACGCCACTTACTCTAGCTTTACTTTGTGGAAGACGTCCGATTGAATGATCTCCAGTGGGTTCTATTACCATGTGTACCCAGCCTGCTTCCTTCTTTTTTACCAGCCTCTCTGCTTCTGTCAGTATAGAGGAAAGTCTTCAATCCAAATAAAAAAAGGAAAAAAAAAGATACCTAGCATGACACATCAGCTACGCCATCAGAGCCTGTCCACTTGCTAGTCAGGAAAAAGAACCGCTCCGTTCCGTGGGCTTCTTTCGCAGCTCTCTTCACGCTCGCTTTACGAGTGCAACCAAGTTCAATAAACTGTGAATGCTAATTTAATTCATAGACTATGCTGGTTTCTATCTAAGAGTCCTGTGAGACGCTTTCCTTCTCATACACATCTGAAGGAACGAACGTTTGATCATCAGCATTAGAGAGTTTTGCAGGTCCTTGAGAGAACGTTATCCAGCCACCATGGTCTGAGGTGAAAGAAATTGGTCCTGGTCCATAAAACGAAAGGTGCTGGGCAAGCGCAGAGAAGTCGTCTGAAGGGGAGTTCCATAGGAATGTTCAACTTCGATCAACCTTGGTCCCATGCCTAAAAAAGAAAGAAGGTAAAAAATAGGGGTGATATAATCCACTGCTCGCCTAAGAATGTACTGACGTAATCCCTACTATGGCTTCCCGAAGGATCCAGCAGCTAAGAGGGTCCGAGCCATAACGGATTGATGTGACCGTAGCGGCGACTGGAATCGATCTGAATGAGGCAGTTATGGGACTTATCTTATCTAACATAAAATATATATGGAGGAAGGATTAAAAAAAGGTGGGGGTCAAGGTGTATAATACGAGCTCCACTTTCAGGCAATGAGCTAGCTTAACCCTGATTGCTTAAGGTTTAATACAGTCATGTTGGATCTGCTACTAATACTAAGAAAGGCAGAGAAAGACTGATTGCGACAGCTCAACCGGATGAGACATCTCTTATTTACAGAACTGTGCCAACGTGTGCCTACATTGTTTGATTTACCAGTTCCGGGTATTGGATTTTGGAATAGAAAGAATGAAACTAGTACCAGCTTATCGCCAACCGTGCTTTCTACCAACTCCGCCAACCCCAGACGGGAATATTTATTTTTTTTTATAGCCGCACCTGAGCCCGCAACTGCTGCCTCTACTCCGCCTACTTCTTGTGCCGACTTCGCCAGCCTCGCGGGGTACCGATTTCCTCCTGCTTTGTGTGCGTGCCATTGACTCCTTTAATGGGTCGAAACCTACTTAGTTCTTTTTTTTTTCGTCTATACAAGAAAAGAAGGATTTGTGTTTAGCAAGACAGAGAATTTAATAAGTAAAAAAAAAAAAAGTGTGTACCCTTTACCGAAAAGCAAATATGACAGATAGGGTACGACATATTGCTTATTCCTGATTGATCTAGTTGACGACAGTTGACTTGTTGGACCGATTGTGGATTGGAATAGAAGTTTCTTATATACATATATTCGTGTTTACTGATTTCGCATACTGGGAATGGAACTTGATGTAACCCATTGGAAACTCTCTTTGAGACTCATTATCTGTTATATACGACAGGCTAATTAAGTCCTTAAATTATTGAGAAGAAAGGAGTCTTTCCTTACACAAAACTGTTATGTTGTTATGCTGCTCGTGCAATCAAAACTTAGAATAGAAGAAAAAGAGTTCAGTTCCCTCGGGACGCATCCTCTTCTCCTTCGCTTGTGTGACTATCATGAGAAGAATTCCATTCCAAGAAGTCAAATAACAAGAAAAAGAACGAGGTCAAGATCTGTTGTTACCAGTACCGACGAAATGGAGAAAGTGTCCTCCGGGAACGCAATCTACTACATTAGTTGGTGTAGCCAAAGAAGAGGATATCCCCTTTTTTGACCTGACCCATTGGTCTTCAGACCAGACCCATACCATAGCTACAAACACTTTTGAGTCGGAGGAGACTGGCCAGATCGCCTTCTTGAGGCTCTCTGGGCTTATCGGACGTCAATCTGTATAGAGCCACTGGTCAAACACCCTTCTCCTTAGTCATTGGCATGGACGCCATTCTTCCCAGTGAACTCGACGATTCCTTCCCTGCGCCGTTCTGCTCGACGACGATATGACTGATAATCAGAAGCGAGAGGCTCTGCTCTCGAAACTTTACCTCCTCGATTCGGTGGGAGAAAAAAAAAGGTTACGAGCGGCAGAGCACGCACAAGTCTATAAACGTCAACTCAGCCGCGCTTATGAAAAAAACTAATATAAATAAAAAAGATTTCCAACGCACAGCACCCTAAGGGTCAACTTAAGCCCCTTCCTTAAGGAAAGATCTTTTTTTTATTTATTGTCATAGCGGTCAACCCCGGGAACGCGTACCGCCTTGCCAATGAACATGGGGATGAACTTCCTGAACCTTGGAATGACATGTACTTGAAAAAGTACTACGCCTGACCGGCTTCCCGGTAAGCCCTGAAAAATGTTTGGCCTATCTGACGTAAACCATAAATCCAAATCGATTCTAGACTGTCTTCCAATCTACATGCTTGACTGAGTGAGGATGTGGCAGCTTTTGTTCACATCATATTCCATTAGATAGAAAGAGCTACAAAAGGTGTACCAGATAGATTCATATAGTAGGCTTAGGCTCAAATAGCGCTTTGACTGATATAGGTAACAAATTTTCCAATTTACATCCAGGTCTTATCTACTTAGTTGTGGGCATTGCCCCCTGAAATAGAACTTTTCGCGTCCCCCTGCTTTTGCTATGGGGCTGGCGGGTTCACTCCTTGCCATGAATAGGGCTGGCTCCTTCCCCGAGATAGATAGAAGCCAAGCCCACTACGCGGTGCGAACTCCTAAAGAAGAGACTGAACTTACTTTCTTTCTTGCTTGCTTGTTCCCTAGGATTATGATTCCTGGGGTTGTTGCTTGCTTGGTTTGTTTATGCTTAGCAGCGGTTCGTTCAAAATAAAAAAGGTAGAAGCCGCTCAGAAACGATGTTCTCTTGTCCCGCGCTTTCACTCCTTTCCTCTGAGCTAAACCTAGACCTCCCACTCCCACTCTCACATGTAGGCGGAGATGGAGACTCGTTCAAACTTAGTCTACTAAAGGATGGAGGATGGAGGATGGAACCTTAAGGAAATGAACCGAAACCTATAAAAGTGCCGGGACATTAAATAGATATAAAATAAAATAATCTTTTAGTCCCTCAAAGTCCAAGTTTAAGAGGCCAGTCCCAAAACATTTCTTGCAGGACCACCTTTCTCCAGGTCTCTTTTTTATTGACTTTGGCACCCACACGTATAATGTTACGAATAAAAGGCCGTCCACTACACGAGCAAAGTCCCCAAACCTGGATGCACAAGCTCCTCACAAGGCTCATCCTAAGGGTCTAGGCAAGCCTACTCCTCAACAGCGTTGGGCAACGAAGAATTTCAGAAGTGCTCCTGCTATACAACAGCAAGAATCTGGCCAAGGTGCTCATAGAGGGAATTCCTCGAACACTAATGTGGTCTGGGACGTGGCAGAACGAACCATGTGGCAAAGAACTGCTATTAAAGGTTCCACTATTATGTTATGTCAACCCACCGCAAACCACAACGCTCTTTCGCTACGCGCCTCAGGCTATGTTTACAGAACCACAAGCTCTACTACATCAACAAGAACTACCTCTCAACCCGGCATCGGGAATATTGGGGACTGGTATGTGGACTCCGGGGCAACGCACCACGTTACTAATTCCGCCCAGATCCTTGATCACCACGCACCTTTCTCTCTGAAAATATAGGATTCGTCGTGATATCATATCTCCTATCTGACTTGGGATTCCAGCTAGCAATCGCGCCAATACTTTCTTGTTTTTTATGGACAACGAGTTTCCTATTGTTTTGGGCGGAGAAAGACTATTTATTAGTTTTCTGGAAGGGAATTAGGCCGATCATGTCAAGGTAGAATATCTCTCTTTTTTCTTTACATTAGTAGTGTATCACTGGGTCGCCCTCTGATTTCCGCTTTCTCGCCTCTTCGTCATCCTTATAGGGATGCACTATTTGGTATAGATAGGGTTACATTGCTGAAAGGTTGACTACTGGTCCCTACGTATCCTGGTCATTGGGCGGCCCTTACTAAGGGACAAGGGATAACGGCCAAAAGGAAGGGAGAGGCACAGGCACATAATATGGGGATGGCGATCTCGCGCCTTGGGTGGAGCGGTTCGGATCACACACCGGAAGCAAAGCCACCTGAAGTGAAGTGCCGGCGGAGCCACCCACTGCTGATGCCAGCATCAATATGAAGCTTTGCTGGAGGAACCTAGTATTTGGAAAAGGATCTCGTAGCGTTGTTGGCTTTTTCTCGTTTCCAGGGCAAGTCATCCGCGGTAGAAGTCCTATCTTCTGGGGCTGGGGCACCAATTCCATAGTTCGGGGAAGAAGATCGGGAACTTTAGTCCATCTCCATATCAGGGTTCGGGGTAATGTGGAAGTCTTACTAGAATTCCTATGACTAGAGAAGAATGTCTGAAAATAAATAGCCTCTCCCTATGGAGAAGAGGGACGGCCTAAGCGACATCAAAATAATCCGGAATAATCAATGGTCGGATTGGTAGCGTAACGTAAGTGCGAACTCGACAATTGGATTGCTCGGAACTACAGTAGATCTCGCCTTTAAGTTGGGAGAAACGGATTCTCTTAAGTGATCAGAGCTGTCGGTTCGCTAGGATTGTATTGGTAGGAAACCTGGAAGGGATAAAACGTTCCACGGCAGCAAGCACATTCCTCGCTTCGCAACAGGACAGATTTCTTCTCTTCAACCACTGCTACCTACTGCTACTGATCCTTTTGCATTGGATTGCCCCGGCCGCAAAAGGACTTAATAAATTTGACATGGGAGCGTAGATCGTTTCTGTTGAGATCCGTCGTGCATCGAATACTTGTCTTGTTTTCCTCTTCCTTTGAAGACGGAGATCGGGTTAGAAATCAAGATCTGGCCAAAGAAGGTAGACTTGCTATCCTAAAGATGCAGTTGCCATCATCAAGTATTTGCATAAGTGTGTTTTTTGGCATCAGTTTAAAGAGAAAAGTATCTGCCCTTCTAGGCAATTGATTAGGGCGGGCTTAGCTAAGATAAGACAGAAAGGTAGTAGAACATTACCCTATACCCTACCTCGCCTCTTGACTGACTCGGCTCATAAGAAGAAGAACGGAACGGATTCGATCCTGCCACCTTACCTCCGTGGCAAACACTTCGTCATTACCATATGCATGCAATTTCTGGCTCCATATACAAACTTATTACTGCAATGCAATCTCGACATGTGGAGTGGAAGAGAAGAGGGATTTGCAGACGAAAGAGGTAGGCTCACTGAACCATCTTCCCCTGGGATAATCTTTTGCATCGGTGAGTGAACCCTTGCTTGGAATCAGGCCTGGTTGGTGGATAGGCCGTAAACCCGCGATACACCTCCCGCCCGATTACAAGAGTTATGGATGCTGCTTAACCTAACCTATAGAGAATGCACTTCTCGGGTGCGCCAGAGAGTGATTTAATGATCAACTTGACGCATCAAATGCTATACGAAAGGGACGGCAATAAAAGAAGCGGGTCGAGTAGGGTTTGCAGATTAATCGGCTGCTTTTCCCTAATCTTTGCAATAAGTGGAGAAGCTGAAAGCTTTTCTCCAACGCTCCGTTGATTTTCTAAAAGTGCCAGGCCGCTAAGGAGTAAAGAAGAGGAGTTAAGATGGTTGGCTCATAAAAGGAAGACACTGCTCGTGCTGCTAATATCTACTAGTTCGCGGAGGGATTTTCAACATAATAGCTTAACAGCTTCGCCAAAAGCTATGATAGTGCCCATCCGATCAACGAACGAAGCACTACCAATGGTTCTCTGCTACTGCTCTCCAAGCTTGTCAAAATATAGCAATAATGAGATTCCTTCCCTCCTTCCGTTACTTAACTTTACTTTGCAGCTACCAATTTCAGTTGGAAGTAGGAGTTCCGATACCAATTTCGTTCTTTCAACGAAGGAATTCGAGGACAGCTTCTCAAAATATAGGAGTGCCATCATACCGCATCCCAACTCTTCTTCAGCATTAAGGATCTGCCTTACTTACTGAATTACTTACGGAATCTCTTTCATTCAGACAGGATCTGCGCTTTACTTTCGAAGAGTACGGCACTTTTTGAGTTTAGGTAGAGCCGGGCGGAACCAGAGAAATCCAAATCCTTCCTCTCCGACACAACCTGGCATCCTAGCTTTTGAGAATGACCCGGATTAGATCTCTTACTACTAATGTAAAGAACTGCTTCGTTGCTTTAGGCGCCCATATGTTCATTGCTTTTGTAAAGGGCATCGGCTTGCCATGGCCTATAGTAATTCCTTCCTTTTGCGCATGAGCGGCTCAGAGCGGAGTTGGCTATGACCTACTTCTGAAATAACAAACAACTTCTTTCTCAAAATGGGTTCGTTAGCATAGCACATAGGCAAGGCCGAGACACTGCTTATTCTGCTTCTATCAACCGGGCTTGGCTTCCTCTGCCTCGGTTTCTGCTTTTACAAGAACTTCAGAATTGCCTAAGCCCAGAGAAGTCTTGGATCACTTCCGTCTAGTTGCGGGTAAGGATCGTTTTCTGCTTGAAGCAAAAACTAGCATTCTGGGATGGCGCATTGGACTTGTTCATAGCGTCGAGTGGTAAATGGTTTGTGTTTTTCAAGCTGGGTAAAAGGTTTCCCCGTGCCGGAGAGCATGCCTTTAGAAGAAGTGATTACGGACCCGCCCTTCTTATTTTCCACACCAAGAGAAGTATGGAAATCTCCTAAGTTCATAGAAATGATCCTTGCACCTGAAGATGAATTCCAATATGCGGATGAGGTCTCTTCAAAGTGCCGTTGCCGACTCCTAAAAGCCCGAATCACGTTCATTCTAAAATCCCCTTTCGAAAATGAGTTTCCGCAGCTGTTTCATTCGCACATCCAAACTTACCATCTCCACTAGGATCCGGATCTGTCTTATTGACCGGTCGAGCAACCGCTACATTTCTGGAACGGCAACTGCCTACATAACTACTCTTCCACTTTTCAAGGAAGTTAGTAGTATCAGACCATATGTAGTTCTATGATTGGCTCCTCGTTTTTATGCAATTATGAAATGACTCATTTTGATGGAGATTTGTAGCATCATTCAAGTAAATACAAATTGAGATCGTAGAAACATGAGCTTGTGATATAGCTACACCTAATTCCAGACCGGTTAATGCTAGAACTATAAATAAGGGACCAAGATCTCCTAAGAAATAGAAAATATTATTCAGAAATAGCATAGTCCAAGCAAACCCACTTAAAATCTTTACTGAACTATGACCGGCCATCATATTAGCAAATAAACGTATTCCTGAGCTTAATGCACGAAAACAATGAGAGATTAGCTCAAGGAGTACTAAAAAAGGTGCTAATGGCAGTGGGACTCCCGCTGGTAATAAGAAGCTAAAAAAATGAAGCCCATGTCTTTGAAATCCAACGATCGTAATGCCTATAAAAATGGAAAATGAAAGAGCCAAAGTAATGAGAAAATGACTTGTCACTGTGAAGCTAAAGGGTATCATACCCTGGGGATTACGAAATAACGAAAAAGTAAAAGTGACCGAGATGCAAGGGAAAAACTTGTGTTTCACATTTCCGGAAAGACCACCTATTTGTTCGTTTACCAGGTTCGGCACGAAATCATAAATAAGCTCCACCAAGGATTGAAATGCATTTGGCACTGACTTTCCCCCTCCTTTTTTCGTAACAACAAAAACCAGAAGTAGGACCAAACCGAGAGTGAGTAGCATAGACAAGGATAGATTTGTGAATGAGACATAGTACTTGCCAATATTCAGATCCAGAATTGGGTGAATGGAAAATTGATCCAATGGGCTTTCTGTTACTGGTCCGCCGCCTCCAGGGATAATGATTGAGCCGTTATTTACTATCTCGCCGTTCCTTTCCATCTCATCGTACAGATCTCTTAGAGGCTGACCCAATCGACTTGCTTCTACCCCATGCGCTCGTATATCATCATATATTTCGGAAAAGCTGTACCCAGCCTCGCGTTGGGGAAAGAGTAACCGTTGGCGGAAATCGCGTAGAACCTCACGGTCTTGAATGCTCCTTCCAATTGAAGATAAATATCTGTCTATTCGTAGGAGTATACAGACCCCTCTGGTTGCCTCTCTTGAAACTGGATGGTATTCTTCTTCATATTCATAATAATCAGGTAAACTTAAATTACGAATTGGCACCATATTAGCCAATATTCTATTTCTTCTCTTCATATCAGTGGAACTCCATCTAGTCATCATCATCATGGAGTAACTATATAAAATCAAATACAATCTGCTCCCAAAAGAGACTTGGTTCTACCCAACGAAATCTTTTCATGAGCGGTAGAGTAGACTGAACACCCACACAATCTCGATTTTAGAGAGCAACACCTTGAACGAAATCAAAATACTAAACAGAGTGGGTTACCGGCTCTACGACCCCATTCCGGGGCACTACTGTAGAGCTCTTTGGGCCTTCCATCTTTCTTTCGTCGTTTCGCACATAGATACAACTGTACTCTCTATTAGAAACTATATAATATAATAAAAATGGAAGTACTTTCGAGTAGTCTTACATTCACATCTTTAACTACTAGTTTTTTCTCGTTGCTAGCTAGCGTCTCACCTTCTTTTCCGAAAACGTAGGAACTAAAGAGGCCGGCCTTCGGCAAAGGGAAAGCGTGAAAGGATTTAAAAAAGGGGCTTTTCCCAACGGGGGATCTAAATATGAGGGATACTTGATCCTCAACTCTATTCATACAATCCTAAAGCTATTTATAGCTTGCTGATACTCCGGATACCTGCTCCTTAAGCTGGTTCTCTTCTCTTTGGGAGTTCTCAGCCGCTTCAGCTATTATCCTGGAACGATCTAATTTCAACTGAGAGACTTGCGTTCTTACTTCCTCAAGTGATCCAGGGTAGCTCCCGTTCCTACCATCGTTTAAAGTATCTATCCACTGGATCCAAGCTTGAACCAAGTTATATCGAAAGGCAACCCGATCACAATCTTGGATTGAGCTTAGAACGAAATTGGCGAGGGTGCGTGCTGGTTATGACCAAACCTCTGGCAGTTCTGTGTTTTCTAGTTGTGGAGAAGAGCCAGTCCCCAATTCTGGCAATAGAGAGGGCCTGGTCAACGTCCAACGTTAAGTTGAATTTCAAGTGGGCGCCTAAAAGTGTTATTTTGTGGAAATTATACTTTATTTATGCAAAAATTATTCAAAAAATACCGCTGGGATATGATATGTAAAAACTTTATTAGGAATCCTTTATTTATGGAAAAACGAGGTGGTTTTTTCACGGAGTTTCTAGGGGCGTAAGCAAGGGAAAGATCGGGCTCCAAAGACACGCAAGAGCGAATAATAGCGAAAGGTGAAAAATAGCATCTCATGTGGTGACTCCCATTGCAGAAGTGTAGAAGGCAAGCGAAACATTAAGTAGGCAGCGGGCGGCACAGCACCCAGTTCCTGCAGCTGCACCCCCTTGTAAGTGAAATCGTTTGTTGTTATATGCTCTTTAAGAAATAAGATGAGTTTTAGACTTTTTAGAATGTATTCACCTTTCTTTAACAAAACTGTAGCAGAATTGATGTCGCTAATGCTGACTGATCTATAACGCTCGCTCTGATGCTTCTCTTCTATTCTATCGACACCGCTGGTAACTTACCACTTTGCTATAGCAGATCTGCTAGGGTTCGTGTCATCTAGACTTTACTCAACATCTCTGCTACCGAGCCTCCTTCTTCAAAAGGTGCCGATAGCTACTTATATACTTCCTTGAGATGGCTAGAACCTTCGAAACTGTCTTATCGCAACCCATAAGCTAGGACCAATCATCATTTTATTTGCATTTCAGAGCTGTTCCAGATTGCTATCTGTTCTTAGCTGCTCAGCTCTATTATTCAAAAGAGCTAATGCCAAACCTGATACGCACCAGTTCCACTACCTTATCCTGGGCACCGGCTAATCACTTCTCTATACTGCAAAAATAAAGGATGGTTATTGAATGACAGGAAGAGATCTATTAAAACTTTGTTGTGCTTCACTTCTCAGCTACCAAATAAGGATAAATGAGAGGCCGAAGTCAATGACAAAGATGAATTACGAAACAACTTATCCAATATTTGGATAGTCTTTATTTCTCAACTCATCTCTCTCTAGTCAGCTGCTTGCGATTCGATTCGAACCTTTCTGCTCCTCTTTGCTTTATTGCTGCTCCATCTCGGATCTGATCTGAGCTGCTATTCGCATCTATTCTCGAG